ATCTATATAGAATTAGGTTTCCACTTTCCCTATCTCGGAGCCAACCCTAGGGCTAGGGTGAGGCTGGGAGGTTTGCGAAACACTCCGCCGACACCGATGTCGCCAGCAAGCTTCATGCTCTCTCGATGATCGGGTTCTGCCCCCGAGATTGGATTGAAGCATGTTGGTGGTGAATGAGGACTTCGAACTCACTGTGTTAAGTATATAATTTCGAGCCCTCAATCTGTTGGGCCCTTCGTGGCCCCGTTAGCTGGCTTGCCAATCAACTCACCCGCCTTCCAACTGTCAACAGGAACAGGAAAGGCCCGCGACGAATGACCCGTTCATCCTTTTCTAAAGTCGTTGTCTGAATAAGCGAGCTTCCGCATTTCAAAGGGGGGAAGGGCCTCTCTGTCATAGGCGGCCGGAGGTGTCGCCTGGGATGAAGCGCTACTTCACTTCACTTATGTTATTTGTTGAGGGACAACGGAAATGAAAAAGCGAGATAGGGGGTCTGGGGGAGGCCCCCATAATATGAGTACTCTTTCAGTCAAGTAATAGGCAGCCTTTAGGAATCCATGCCTTAAAAGGGCTCTAGCAGGCCTCTCTGTAGGCATTAAAAGAAGAGAAGGCCAGTCCTTGAGCCAGAGGTCATAGTGATCCTGTCCTTTCAATAGTTAAAGGCACACAAGAGAATCGCTTGGGAAAGAAGGGCTTCTTGAATGCCCAGAGGGAGCTGCTATAGAATCAGCCCTCACTCTCTTTCATTTCCTCCTTTTCTAGTTAGCGCGTAGTGGGAATAGCCCTTCATCGACACGGGAAGAGAGCTTCAAGCAACCGGATTACCTTTCCTTAATGAAGGCAGTGAGCTCGGTTCAGGAACTTTCCTTCGACGCTGGGTAAGGCAAGGAAGTGATTTAGCACCATTAATGATGTAGGGCATGGGGTCGAAAGCAAGGCAGTCAAACCAACTCTCAAACGAGCTCCCGGTGGTTCATTCATCTGACCATATACTAGAGCTACTTCAGCAAGGAGTGCTGTTGTGACAGTGCCGGGAGCGTGAAGTGACGTCAACAAAGTAACGCCCAGATCGGGGCTTTTAGTCAGAACGGAAGTACGAAGGACTGTCGAAGGACGAGTCTTGTTCTTTCCAAGAGTGCTTAGTAGCCGGTTGAGAGCCATGGCAGATGTGTAAATAACCTGGTTGGCGAAAAGCGGAACTCGACCAATACGAATACTTGGTCGACATGCCCAACGTCGTATCTGAAGGTGCATGATTTGTGGGGAAGTCACGGGTGGCACATAAACAGTCTCACCCAGAAAGCCAGATTTGAGACTAGCGTGTGGAACCAGAAGGCTGAGAGAGCCTTATACGTCCTAAAGATGACCGTGACGAAGGAGATGATCGGTCATATCAAGGACGCGAAATCGCCGAGTCAGGCATGGAATGCGCTGGCAATCTTGTTCAATCAGGCGATTGATAACGAAGCTGTCGCTATTAGTTAGAGAAGCGGCTAGGAAGAGGAGGAAGCAATATGTCAGGTCAATCGCAGCATACTTCGGGGGAGTAAAGGAGCTGTGCTTTCAGTGTGAGCAGCTGGACGGAGAAAGCAAGTATTCATAGGCCAAGAGGGTACGCATCATCCTCAACGGAGTCAGGCCTGAACACGACAATGTGCGTGCTTTGCTTCAATTCAAGCACGTGACGTTCCAGCATCCCTGTCGCTCGTTTTCAATATGTAGTAGAATGAGGAGAATCTGCTGAGAATGAGAGGGATTCGGCTACGAAGTGACGTGGGGCCGTCATCACGAGACCAGGCCATGTTATCGTCTTCAGGTTCAGGTAAGAAGGAAAGAGGAAAATGACATAAGAAAAAAAAAAGGGAAATCTGTCAAGAAAGGCGACAACCTGCACGGGAGTGGCGCTGGAAACCAAAGAAGCGGTGGATACCAGCAACAGCGCCAGATGCCAAAGTCGCAACCCAGGAAGAGTCCAAAAACCGTGTTTCTGAAGAATATGATCCCAAGATGGTGAAGAAAGATCGGCACTATGATGACTACTACCGAGATGACTACCGACGGGCAGATATGATTTCATTTCTAAAAAATAAAATACCAATACTGGGCTCGATCGACACAGAGACCTCATGGTAAGCAAAATAGGAGGAGGGATATCCTGGTTAGGAATATGGGTGCTCTTCCGTCTGATGGAATTCCGCCCAGTTGTATAAAGCTAAAACAAGGCCAGGCTTTCATGGGAGGGAACCCTCGTACAAAGCCTTTTCTTTCCCGCATTGAAAAGGAAATATCAATCAAAAGAAGTAGAAGAGTAGCTCGCACAATGGGTAAGGGTTCAGTACGCAATTGATTTCGTTCTTTATAAGAAATGTATTCCCTTCTAAGGGAGGCGCCTGGAGGTGCGAATTCGGTATGGTTACACGGACCCTTCATCAACAAAGTAAATCCGTGCCATCTTTCATAATGACAGCTCAGACTTCATTTTAATGCTTTGGACAAGCCCTCCTGGGCGATCTTCTCCGGTGTAAGTAATTAAGAATGTGTGTGACAGGTCTGTGCCGGGTACTAGAAAGAGGATCACTTCAGTCAACTTCTTAGAGTATGGTTCATCCGACCAGATCTGGGAATGTATCTCATATCGATGACTAAAAAGAAGACTTCTTCAACCACCACATCGACCGGTGTAGCGAACCTTTTAGTTGCTGATACCACGTTTCTGGATTCTACCGACCCCAGGCCCCCTCTGGGGAATCTATAGACAGAAGGAAATGTCAGTCGAGCTGTTTTAGAATCATTGACATTAGAGGGTCAGTCACGCGTACTATACTTTAAAAGAAAGCCCATCCCCAGCCAAAAAGGTGCCTAAACTCGTGATAGAAACTCTCTTTCCCGTCCCATCGATCAATTGCTTTCCTGAGTACATATGCACTTGGCTTGGCCAATATTAATATAATATTATTCCTTCTTTCGGGCTTAGTCCGTTCGGTCACCTGCTAGAACTGTAACGCTTTTATTCATCTTTACTCGCTCTAATCTATATAAAAGAAAAAATCCCAATTCTCATATCTCCCCCCCCCCTCTCTGATGAGTTCTGCAGTTCAGTCTCTCGGGCAGGTGCAGCTAGGGATGGGCAGCTTCTCGGATCAACAATTGGTCATCTGTTGAATCTTTTTATTCTCAACCTTCCTTGTTCCTTAGGTTCTTTCTTCGCAAGAGTCAATGCTAATAATATAATGCAAGACTGCCTTTGTCTCGTCAATCCCGATGCTAGCGAAGCGTCACTTCGCATTGTGTAAGCCACATGAGGCGGCGGCACTTCCATTCTCGGGGGGAGGTCCCGCATGAGTAGAGGCGCGCAGGCAAGCGAATAGGAAAGTCGTCTTTATCCGCGGCAAGCATATAAAGTACCGAACAGCCCGAGGAGCAGGCTTCCCGATGCGGAACTCTATTCCTTATGGTGCGGTGTGTAGGCGCCTTATGTGAAATACGCCTTCCGACGGTGCAGAGCCTCTATTCACGATGGGAAGTAGGCAGATCATCTTTTCGATGAGGAGGACTTTACTCGGGTCTCGCCGGTGTCTTCACCAACGTCGTCACCAAGAGCCTCCCTTGCATCATCACCTCGATGCCGCTCTTCAATACAAAGCTATTCGACCACCCCACCTGATGCTCATTTGATGACCCTACCTTTTTTTTCCTACCTGGTTACTGGCAAGCTTGGTCAAGCGAGCGATATCCTTTTTTGTGACCGCCAGGAGCACGTAGATGGATCGGCTGTGGTCGACTAGAGATAGAAAGTCTGATTTCGATTGATGTTCCGCTATGGCTTCGGGTGGGATGGAGAGTCAACCTTCTCTTGACCGGCTCGGCTTCCCTCACTAGATATGGTGGGATGGGATCTCCTATCTGATAAGAAGGGTTGGCCAGAAGGAAGAGAAGCAAGTCTGATACGAGGGGTTGGCCAGAAGGAAGAGAAGCAAGTGAAAGAAAGAAAGGTTGAGACATCCCTACATACGATCCCTATCTTTTATGCTGATCTCAGCAAGCAGTACCGGAAACTAATGAACCCTACTAGATGATCGAACCGGCCACTGAGTTAGGGAGTACAAGGGTCCACTGCGAATTTCCCGTTTGATATGTATGGAAAAAGGAGGTGATTCTGGTATCTGATCCATCATCATTGGGTTACCGCATGCCTCTCTTTCGCATTCTGCTTTACGCATGCATAGGCAAGGCACAACCGGGCACTTCGTGGCTTATCTTCACTTTTAAGGTAAGGTCTTTGTCTAAGTGATTCTTTCTTTGAATGGAATCTGGTAATGATAATAACGCATCTAGGCCTTCTGATATGAAGAGGAATCGGTGGGAGAATGGCGAATTGCTCAAGTGGGCTATTCGCTTCTAGGCCTTCTTTGAGTATCGAATCCGCAATAGGTCATCCGGACACTGGAAAGTCTCCCGTCTCCTGTAAATCTGCGTGATCTCTATCTGTCGGAAAGGAAAGCAAAGCTAACCTTGTCTCTTCTCTCGTATAAACTGCTTGCTTCTGGAGTGCGGGAACTGGCACTATCGCATCAGTAGGATCCGCATTTGTTTGGAAAGTGCTTTGCTGCTCGTTTGAAGGAATAGCAAGCAGAAAACTACAAAAAGGGGTAGCACATAAACCAAGCTATGATTTTCTCAATCGCATAGAAGATACGAGTCTTCGCGTACAGAAAAAAGTGCTATTCCGCACGCATGAGATTCCAGAGGGTCCATTACATCCACCAACAGAGGGTCCATCCTCCACCAACTGCTATCATCCCTGGGCCGACAACACGTACTCCACCTTCCTTGCTCAGTCCAGAACCGGCATAACAGACCCAAAAAGTAATTCATTCAGGCCGAAGGAAAAAGATGGAAATGATTGTAAAGAACTCTCCAGCAGGCGTATGCTCAGTTCCGGATCCATCTCCATCCGTCTGCTCCTCAAACCCGTCTGCTCAGTTAGGGCGTATGCTCAGTTCCGGATCCATCTGTCTGCGGGACGTGATCTCTTGAGTCCGGCACTCCCCTATAGGTTCATTCATTCAGGAACGATTCAGTTAGTGTCCAAATCGAATTCCTTTTATATCAAGCCTTTTCAAGGATATCAATGAAGCAAACTTAGCTTAGCTTACAAATCTACGTGAGCATAACAATGATGGAGCGAAAGAAATTGCTTGTTGCCCAGATCGATCATACAAAAGGGGGAACGAACCTCTAACAACTGAAAAGAGGGGAAAGGCAGCCTGAAAAGCAGAAAGCGATTCAGTCAGTCTTCCCGGGCTAATGTTCTTTCTTTTAAGTGAAAGAAGGGATCTATGTAATACACCTATTTATGAACCTGCGACTTCGCCTTCTGGGGGTGAGTCCTCTTTGATCTTCTGACCGGTGCTATACGCGTCTTCCCCGAATGAATAGTAAAACTGCGCCTATTCACAATGTACCCGGAGCCTTTCATTCAATATCTGTAGTTTCAGTCTACCTTGATACATCTTCTTTTCCGAAAGGTTGCTTAAGGCCCTATGCTTCAGTCTCTATGCCTAAGTCTCTATAGGGGATATCTTCAACCCTATTCAAATGCTGGATGTGCTTTCAACACCTGGGAATCTTGGACAATGGGAGAGGGGCGGATCAACAAGTAGTTCCCCAGGGGGTTCGACAGTCTTCTCTAACGTCTACAGGGAACGCATTCTGTTAATGTCTATAGATAGAGGATGATTCTTCATCTCGAATCGGGATCAAAGGAGGGTCCTTTAACGGGACTTCTTCGATAAACACTACTGAGATTCAAACTCCACTACCAATCTTTCAATCTTTTTATCTGCAGGGAGACTTTGAGCCTTTCATCGGGCTTTCACCCCTTGCCATACTGTTACCGGGTGATCCCTCTCCTCTACTGCTTAGGCTACGCTTGGAGTAGACTAGACGAATAGCTTTGATTTGTTTATACTAAGCTATATCACCCATTCGATCAAAGAGCCTGTCTAGTATTGACAATCATTCCCACGGAATTTCATATTGCATGAACCAAATGGAGCACTCTCCGTTGTAGATCTTCAAAGCTTATCATTGGTTCAATCTTGATGAGCAAGAAGATGTTTTCTAGACGAATGCGAAGATGACAGAGCTTGGAGTTTCCCACTCAAGGGCTGCTCGTCCTAAGGGATGCGCTCGATTATTAACATATTATAGTAGTGCGTTAGAGCTCTCTTTGGGTTCATCTTTCAGAGAGGTTCAATCCACCTCAGCATAAAAAGCTATGTTAACTTCTATATACCCCATTTGTCCCTGATAATGGAGATGGACCTGGATAATGGAAAGTGGACAATTGATAGTGAGGGAGTTGAGAGTGGGGGAGTTGAAATGCACCTTTTCTCTCTCTGGTGTGTACCTTCAGGTGTCAGAAGAGTCAATAAAGGATACATTCAACTCCCTTTGGTTGATATTGACCTTGATTCCATCTTCTCTTCTATTCCGTTGAAGAAAATGCGATAGAACTCCCTGAAATAACCGGCATTGGATTCCGCATCCACCAAGTTAGCGGGTGGCTTTTCAGGCCCCTCAAGCAGGCTATTCTTAAAGACACAGGATGGGGCAACTTGGAGGAAACCGTTAGTGTTAAGAATAGATTATCACTAGGAAAGAGCTATCCTCCATTGACGAAGTTACGAAGAGGAGAGGACAGGTAAACGGCCTATTTTGATGAAGGAGAAACTGGCTATATTCTTTTCTTTTACGCCATGAAAATGGGATAGATAGAAGGATATAGATCACTACTGCCAGTGGACGGATTTGACACCCAGGATATAGCAGTTACAAGCACGAAATTTATAAATGGGCGAAAGCCCCTTTTTGCAGAGCTGTCATCTTGCCCTCTTCCTAAGATCGAGTGGTTTGACACTCCCTTCTTCCAGGGAGGGAGTGGTTGGCCCCGATACCGTGTTGGTGGCTTCGGATTGGATTGATAGACCTGTGTGTGACTTGTCTCGCTCGAAATCCAACCTCTGCGTGTGTGTTCTCCCGGCAGGAGTAAACTGGCCCTTTTTTAGCCCGCTAAAGCAGCCATTGTGAAAGATACAGAGCCTGGTGAGTAGTTTGAAAGTCATGATACCTTTATTGATCTTTATTCACCTTAAGGCCTATCGGGAGATGTAAAGTGAAGTCACTCACTCTCCCCTTCCCAGAGTCTCTTGTCCACACGTTGGGGCTAATCAAGCAGTGGAAGCAGCTAGTTCACTATCGACATTAGGCTCGCAGAGCAGAACGTCGGCGAGGCGGGATGGCTATGCGGGTAGGTTGAGTGCAAAGGAAAGTCAAACAAAGCAAAGAAGAGGAATTGAAAGAAGATGGGCAATGCCACTTCCAAAGGAATAGCCTTTCTCACTCTTAATGGTTCTCATTCACAGAGGATAGGTAGCCACTCCTCTAGGTCTATAAAGCAGAGTCATTGGAACGAATTCTTTCAAGGAACTAATAGAGGGTAGGTCTTTCTCCGAGAGGGAAAAAAGACTCAAATGTCAGATTGACGAATTCGTTCGTGCGTGCACCAGGTATAAATGGGCAAAGTTGAAAAGGGTATCACTGGCTTAGTAGAAGGGTTGGACTCAGTAATAAGGACTTCACTGGCTTGCCTTTTGGATACTCAATCTCCTTCTCCATTCAAGTGTTGATAGAGGCTTGACGGTGGAAGTAGGTGATAGAAGGTGATGGCGAAGACAAAGAATCAGAATTGCAATCTGACCGGCTTAGTCGAGTGGGTTCATCAAGCACGTATATCTAGGGGATTCATAGCGAGTTCGATCTCGACAGCACTTTAGAGTCACATCCTAGATCTAACGACCAAGTAGTCAGATAGGTGCACTAATAGCTGATCAAAGGCAAGATGTCATCTTCTTGAATCAGAGCTCTTTTCTTTCTTCTCGACAATGTATACAAAATGTGATCCACGGGTTGGTACAAGATTCGTAATGTCGTTTCCACGGCCAACTTCCTTAAACAAAAAGCTCGGTTAGGCACTTTCGTTAGCTCTTAACTCATCGGCAGGAACTGCCTCCACTCGCACTTCCTTTTACTCTGCATATCAAGGAACAACCAAACCCTACGGAACTACCAGTTCTGAATTTACCGATTCTATCGCTTCTTCTTCTTCGGGGTTATTATTGTCTTCTGTCTGGCTGATGTGATCAGCTCTACAATCCAAGACGGGTTAACCCCTCAGAGGCGGTGTTTTTTCTATTCCTAGTTCAAAGAAAGGGTAGCCCCAGTCTCAAAGAAAGAGAAAGGGGGGGAAGGCACATCTGTCGGCGAGCAACAAAACCATTTGAATCTCGATAATGAAGTGAATCAGCCATCCCGTATCTCAAAACCATGCTTCATTGGTGTTTCAGGCCCTGCAAGGCTGGTTAGACTCTCCTCGTAGATCAGGGTACATGTAAAGGTAAAAAGATACCAAAGAAGCACTCAAAGGGGCTTTCAACTCGTATTGGCTAGATCTTTCTTATTCAACTATTCTTTCTCGCCAGAAGGAGACGTCCTTGTAGTGTTTCGAGCGGGGTAAGCTTCCCCCGTGGCAACGATCACATGAACCCTAGAAAACTCCTGCTTACTCTACTAGATCGATATCTAAGTGAGAACGAAAGAAGAAAGAAGTTACTATAGCTGGCACGATAAAAAATTTCTTCTGTCGATAGAAAAAAAAGAAGGACAAGTGGATCGTCCGGTTCAGAGATTGTATCCGTTCTTTACTCTACCAAAAGCCCTCTTCGAAAAGCTGGGGGCTGGGAGGTCTGAACCTTGTGCGAAACTCCATGCTTTTTCCTTTATTAGTAGGCCCTCCGCTGATGAAGCGAGTGCTCTTGGTTACGAGGCTTAGGCTGAGGCCCTTGATGCCAATGAAACAGGTATTTGAGCGGCTAACAAGTTCAATCATTTTATACATAAAATTCAAACCGACAGGGGGCACTAAACCGAACTAGGCTAAGAAGATATTGATCGGACTGTCCCGTTCGTACGCCTACCTATTCGTAAAATAAAAGTGAAAGGGCAAGATAGCAATCCCCACCATTTTGTCTCCGCCCAACTCCTGTGGGCAGATGGAAACCACGTATTCTGAACTTACCGCCTTTAAGATTGCTACGATAGACTTCATCTCTCCCCTTCGACCTGCCAAGGATCGAAAGCCTCACGTTCTGAGAACGGGAAATCACGACGGGAATTGTGATGTTCAGTTTGTCATTAATCATAGGTACATATAGGTACACTGCGCAGTCAGAGGCCTTCTAGCTACATAGAGCATGGCTTAGCGCTTTTCGCGCACCATCACCAATGGAATTGTACAACCCATGTCTTTACTTAGCCGATTCCACCTTTCTTTATCGTTAAGTTCACTAAAATGGAAGGATCTTGTGCGGATTCTGAGGCCATTGGCTCTGATGAAATGGATAGGGAGGCCGCCCTCAGTTAAGTGGAAGAGCTAGATACTCAATCAACCTCTTCGGCTCGTCCGCCCCCTTTTTGCCCGGAGAAGGAAGCCTCCTTTCTGGAGTGCCACTCTATCCGGTATTGCATCCTTTGATATGTCGGGGTTGATATAAGCACTTTTTGTCCGAGGAAGGAAATGAGACTGCTCACCACTCCATCTCCATCCCGCTAGCACACTGTACGTCTCGCCGGCACTTGACTGCCTGTCCCGGGCTCCCACTCACGGGTGCTTTTGCCTATGAGCACACTATCGAATGTGCACTCTCACTCATCCATTTGAGTAAAAAGAAGGGGTAAAAGCACTACCCATTCCCTCTTGGACACAGGACCACGCGCAGCGGGTACTACCCTGACTTTTCTTCTTCTTGATTTTTCCTTTTGTGTACATCTCCCAACGGGACCGTCAGGAGTGGATCAGGCGAAAACCGGATGTTAGGTCTCACGGACAAGATTGCGGGAAAGAGTGGAAAAGAAATTTCATATCATATAGTCATCTAGTCTAGAGTTTGATCGGCTAGTCTCTACCTGGCTTTTCAACCCAGGGCACAGCGCCGCCGCATAGCAAGTTGTCGATTTCCTTTTGCCATCTCCTGATGGGACGAAGGAATCCATATCATCAGCGAACTTCTAAGCCCCATGCGGTTCATCCGAAAGCGCTCTTCTTTCACAGGTCTCTCATCGACACTGAAACCCTCACTTTCCCATCGGGTAGATTTTGAGGACAAAGCAATTGGAGAACTGCCAGACAGACTCCGTTGGGCGGCACAAGGTAGAGGAGAACCGCTCTGTACAAGGTGTTGATAGAGCGTCGCACACTGCTATACTTGATTGCTTAGTTCCCTCTCCTGACAGGAACTCGGACGAGTCAATTGGCTGAGTTTCGAGCTGGTCTATCCTCCCGGGACTTCTTTATTCGTCAATATCTATACCCCGTGACTTTCTTGCTCGAAAGAGATTGCCAGTGGAGCCCCAAAAGTGGCTATGAAAGGGCAGCGTGGCAAGCAGATATCTTGTTGGTTATTTATCCCATGGGATACCTCCTGGCAGCAACCACAGGAGTTCATCAGCCAGCTGAGTCAACCTATCCTCTGACTTCTCATTTCGGAAACTCCTGACCCTAATCGGCGAAGGAGTCCTCCCCGTCAATGGGCTACTAGGCTAGGAACATTATCTCTTCCTTGCTGTGAAAGCCACCTACGTCTTTGTGCAAAACAAACACTCTCAGAGGGCGAGCGAAATAGGGGCTGAAGGCTAAGCTCTTTTCATGGCAAAAATCCATGGAACCCTCCCAAACTTGTAGTTTCTATACTTATGATGACGGCAAAGTGAGTTCTCATCAAGAAGGAGTGGAACACTCTCCAATTGATTAGACTACCTTGTCCGCACGAAGAGTATCGAGAAAAGGTTTGTAACCCTGAGTTATTCTAATTGCCACCCTGTTTATTCGTAACGTGCATTCGATCAGCTTCCTATGAAGCTGTACCTCAGAGGCACGGAACACGGCTTGAAGGCCGCTAAATGGCAATTTATATCCTTTCAGGAAGTTTACAGATTTGATCCCAAGCTAGTAGACGAATTCGATTCAGACCCAAAGGTAGCTTCCTTCTTTGTCAAGCGCCTCTTTGATTGACGAAAGATTTCTCGATTCCTGGGATATATGCCCAACGATTAGGAACTTCCACCCCCATCCCAAACTTGGAGAACGGAGTTTTCACTCCCTTTTGGTTGTGGGCGCAAGGCAGCGCTCACTTCCATTTGTTGATTTGGTATATTAGCCCCTCTCTCTATCCGTCCGAAGTCCTTCTCGTCCCTTTTCCCTTTTGGTAGCTACTTCGTCTTTCGATAGAATCTCTCTTGGAACTGAACCCAAAGGGCTTTTTTGGGCGGCAATGAGAACCTAGGCATAGAACTTGTCAGGTGAAAAAGAAAGGCATTTCTTTCCGTTCGGAGGGTTTGCAGTTCGATTTACGCGATCTAAATCTTCTGCATTACCACCTAAAGACAGGGGAACTCGCCGAAGTGGTTCCGTCACATGCGTTCGACCAACCAGGGCGTGGGACACCTTTGGGTGGTGGCGTGCTAGCAGCGCGACCTCGCACACATCGACAAAGTCCATTCTCTTTAAGTGAGTGACGTCGTCGTTATCTACGTCCATTCCACTTGTCCACTTGACCGATCTGGAACAACCTGTTGACCGAGCGGAGGCTTTCCGCTTCTCGGGTGTTTACCCATCAGCACTTCCAAGCTTTACGGTTTCTTTAGCCGATTTCTTCAAGGGGGAGACAGCAGCTGTGGAACTCTTGTCAAGCCCCCTCTTTCTTGGGCATGAATGAACACCCGCTGGATAAGTTGGGACAACGTTTCTTCGTAACCTGATTACTGACAGCGTTCGGAGCAAAAAAAAGCCATTCCACCAAGCAAACTTGGAATTTCAATATTCATAGGCAAAGCCTCTCATGGCCGAGGTCCTTGGTTCGGAAGAAGCAGCGTCTTTGGACTCCAATTCCTTGCCGGGACATACACTATTATCCGAAACTCACTACCCAGTAGTAGAACCCCCCTGAAAGGCTAAATGGAAGACTTATTTTCAAGATCAGATCACTATGCTGGACTTCGTTTTCTTCAACCGACCGAGGTCCCACCCTTTCTTCCCTCTCATTTATAGTCCTCTCTCGCGACGCTTTCTTGCTGATAAGAAGCCACCTACGTGGATGGTTGCGCAGGCAATCTTTATTCGAATTGGCCCTTCTCGTGAGGTTGAAGCCACATCACACTCTTCTCATGGAAAGATCCCCCCATGCCATGCATGAGGAATGGAACACTTACCCCTTCCTTAGCCGATTTTGCGAGGCAAGAGCAACTGCTTCGCTCAAAGAGAAGCTTCCCTTACTGCTGAAGGCTCGGGTTAAAAGGCGTGTGGCAAATGCTGCCCCTCAAAGTAACTACCAAACTTATCCCTGTGGCGGGGCATAATCAAAGACGGTGACAGATGTTGTCGCTCAATTCGTTCTTCACCCCCTCCCTGGACACAAGGCAGTTACCACCTTTGCTGATTGATCGGTTCGTTAGGCTCGGGTCAGTCCCTTGATCCTAAGGGGAAGGAATCAAGCCAGAGCTAAAGGAGGCAAGACCCCGCACACCACTCCACACTACTCCAAAACTTTCTGTGCCCCAGCCCCACCCACTTCTTTCCCGAATTCGATGAATCTGCATCCCCATATGAACCAATAGTTGTAGTTTTTCCTGCTGAACCAATCCATTCAGTTTCTCCCGAACCCACAGATCCAGTTTATCCCCAATCTGAAGCGGAATCAGAAGCAAGAACTGGTCCTAGATCAAATACAGTATATAGAGCAGCAATCAGGGCCATTATGGAATGTACCAAAAAGAAATATATAGCTTTTAAGCTAGCAATGAAGCAGCATATCGGCCTAGGAGGTCGGTTTTTAGTCTACTTATCCAGAGGATGAATGATGAATAAGAAAGCCCATTTCCTTCCATGAAAGGAAGGTGGCTGGTCCACTGATCCGGAACGAGTGAGTCAGCCTTCTTCCATTTCCAATTCCACAACGTATGAAAGGGAGACGACTGCGACTGAAGCATACGAATCCGAATTCGAAGCTATAGCTCTTGCTAAAGCAGAGTTATTTTGAGGTTCATAGGGGACGATTTTCATGCCGAATGCCTTCACTAAGGAAGGATAAAATGCTCCTCCTATCCTTTGTCCTTTGCCACTGCTCCCCTAACTTCTAATCTTTTCAAACCCGCCCGGCGAAGAAAGGAAGCAAAAACCTAGAGCAAATTCCCGGCTCTGAACGCGCGGCTACTCAATCAGTGGATGATGATGGAGCTTAGCTTATTAGCTCACCTAGCACCGAACTCTAAAGATGCGCGTGGCTCATCAGGATACCTTAGCCCGATGCCCTACCCAAAGACTGAAAAGGGAGTCACAGGACAACCTTATAACTTCCAAACCTATAACTGTGTTTGCGTGCCTGCTTCCTATCTGACCTATCCAGAAAAAAAATGTTCTAGTTCCGCGATACGAGCTTGACTGTCGCTCTGAGACAGTAGATTTCTGTATTAAGGAAGTCAGGGGCTACTGATCATACAACAAATGAACGTGGTTAGAAAGATTGCACATCGATCTTCTGTACCGAAAGCTGTTCGTGCTGCGGAACGAAGACAAATCGCCTTGGAGTGAATTCCTGCCTCCCTAAGCTCATGATGAAAGTCATTCTCATTCTGCTTTCGGTTACTAGACCCCAATAAACCTTCCCCGCCCTACCATGTGGAAACAAAATCTCAGCTTGCACTAGTCATCGATTGCTCTTCAGAGGAAAGTTATGGAACTAGGTCGAATACTCTTCCGTCAGGCTTCCTAATGTATGTGCCAAAGTACTGCTATATATACTAAAAGTAGTTCTCCAGGGCCGTCGACTTTAGGTTTGGTTTAGGCACTCTATATGCTTAAAGATCTGCTCCGTGCGTTCCAGAATGCTTTCCCATTTTATCTCCTCCACAGTACTGGCCTCAGGATTTCCACTAGCCATGACTTGATCTTTTAAACCGTGCTCTGATACCAACTGTCACGACGTTTCCTCAAGTCATCAAGCATCGTGCCGGTCCGCTGCAGCAGAGTCAGCCTTCCCTTTACACTTAGCCACTTGACCCCGGCCACTTGAAAGAGCACACACACATCAAAGGCAACCCAAAATCTAACCAAATGAGAAAGAGAGACCAAGCCTTTAAAGACAATCAGAGGCACTCTTAATGAACTCTACTTCTTCTGTTTACTAAAACATGACAATAGTAACTACTATACAAAGCACTCTACTATCAGACTCAGACTAATAGAGTCGTGGTGTGTATCTCGTCCAGTGCCTGTTGAGATAGACCAAGTTACTTTCCGCAATAGCCAAGCAACCGTCAGAGTCACGAAAGAATCATACGAATAAAGGTGGGTTTTCAGGTTCTGTTATCTTGTCTCTTTCTAGTATCTTTTCTTTTTCGGGTTCTAACTTGTCGATTGTTAATAGGAAGTAGGGACGTATTCATTTAGCAGCAAACTACTCCAGCCGGAATCGGACAGCTCACACCACTTACTTTTCGGCCTGTTTTCAGCGGTCAGCCAGGAATCGAGTTGGACTACTTGCTTCTGTCTCAAACCAACTCAAAGAACCTAATCCTAATCTCAAAACCAAAAGTGTGAGTCGGGATTGATTTTGCTCCGTGTAGTTCGTATCTATCGACTATTACGTTCCTCACTCCACTATCAAGCATTCCCTACATCTTGAATCAAGCCGAAGAGCAGCTGGAAAACTACAGGGCTAGCGATAGCTGTAGCACCCCTATCACGTAAAGCCGGAATGAAAGAAGCATACTGAAAACGCAACCGTCAGGCGAAGCAAGAACTTGAAGAAAACTAAGCCGCTGACAGAAGAAGCAACGGATTCGCGCCCCGACAACCTACTACAAGTGGGACAGATGCCGGGGGAAGAGGACCGTCAGGCAAGCAAACTAAGGAAGCCGGAAGGGAAGTAAAAAAAGCTCAAAGCAAAAAGCACTCTTGTTGAGGCAAGTTGGTTTCCGTAAGCCGCTAGTGGTCTCAGGCTTCTGTCTCCTACTACTTCTCACCAGCCCGGCCCCCTAAGCCCCTGACTAGGCGAATACTACTTTGACGACTTCTACCAAAAACTACCAACTACACGTGTCCCTTTCGAGCCGACTTGCCTACAAACTACTAGGCGAGTGGAGGAAAGAAGACTACTTGCGGGGGGACGGAACGGAAGAAGCAAGAAGCCGGAGCACTCACTACACTATACTGACAGTGGAAAAGTGCCATCTGCTTTCCTAAAAGCAAGTCTACTACTGAATATGAAACTCGACTTGGAACGGGAATGCCACCCCTATACGAGAGTGAAACCGCAGCTAGCTAGCCAAAGCCAAATCGTAGGAGCAAACAAGCAACGGACTGAGCGCCTAGCGCGAAAGAACAAGCAACGGCTTTCGCGCCGTTGCGCGTGAGTCACGCGCATACGTGTTCTTGCCGGGAGTCAAATCAATGTTAGGGGAAATAGGCAGCTACAGTCTTTGTTTCATAAAAATAATAAGTGAGGTTTGGTTCAGTTGGCTTGAAGTTCATCGAATAAGAATAATACAAAAATGGTGTACGCGCCTTCACTCTGGGGCTCCGGTACCTAGCTGTTGTAAGTACTTTCTTATTTTCTTAGTATCAGTTTGAGTGTGTTCAGTAAGTCAGGTGATGGCGAAGCCCCAACTACCTTTGTTTTCAACTGTGTGTTAGCTGTCCCTCTCCCTCTGACTTCCTCTCTTCTAGCCGTTGTGTTGTCCGTGAGGAGGCTCTCTGACGTGAGGCGGGAAGAGGTTGCAATTGAAGCACGAAGTAGTGAGCGCTGCCTGCCCGTTACATTAATACCAGACGTGAATCAGCCCCTGATTGGTATCTAACAAAAGTAGGTGTGGGTGAGGTCAGCAGCACCATTAGCTTCCTTTGTGGCAGGCGAGCTAATTTCCTTTTTCTCGTTTCGAAAAGGTGTTGGCTCATGTAGTAGTTCCCACCAGGTCCGACCGGGCCAGGTCAAGAGGCGAGCAAACGCTTCAATGGGAGCAAACGGCTGTCCAAGTGGAAGCATGAGGGTGGTCCAGGTAAAAGCTTTGATCCATGGGCTAGCTAAAGGCCAGCCAAACCAAAGTCAAAGACGTACTCGTAGGTCTCCTTGATGAGCGAACAAGCACAAGGCCTAATATGAACTTGGAGCTGCAAAATCCCAAACAAAAGTAGTTCTCCACTCATCCTTTCTTCCACTTCTTCATTACCTTTAAAATATCCTTCTCCTGCCACTGACTTGAGCTCTCCTCCTGGTCATAGTGGCTCGGGTCCAACAGAACGGTATGAATATGAGAGAAAAGTATCCTATATATCTTACTGGACTAAACCAAGACTTATACTTATAGGACTGCCTGCCATCCACACCGAGCCGTATCAGATTGATATACGCCAAGGCAAATACGTAACGGCACAAAGTCAATCTGATTGGCTGCCCGTCACCCTATTGTAATGGGGTAGTTCATTTTGGTTCGAATGAATCCGAAACTCAAGTCAAGGCATCGAATATGAATTTATGTCCATTTTACCCGGATAACTAGTGGAAACTCTAGAACAAAATCCTACCACAGTAGATCTCGCTTCTCCGGGCGGGGAACTTCTATTGTTATGTTAGAAGGGTTGCCCCAAGCGCCTTTAGGGACCTAGTACGCACGACTTGCCGTTATTGAGTGAGATGCCCCTACCGTCGTAGCTTCAGATTGCCAACCTAACTTGAGCCCTTAGACAGTAAAAATGCGCTGCCCCACCGAGGCTTCTTCAGTGGATTCGACAGATTCAGATTGGGATTGCACTTCCACTTCCACTGTCCCAACTACTGGTGTCAATTGTCCAACCACTGACACAGGCTCATTAGAAGTAGATCTTCCTCATCGATCCCCTCTTCTGCCCTTACCTGATGAGTGAGGCCTTGTCGCAGGGACTATTCACCCAGAGGTTCCACCACTCACTCTGAAGCAACCACTGTGAGTGGCACCACTTGCTACTCTCCACCACCGAGTGCTTCGCGGGAATCAGTGCATGAAGGGACTGTCAGAGCAGAGGCGTGATGGGCATTTTCTCGAAAGGAATGAAACTCTTCTTAGTATCACTCTCTATTACGAAACACGTTTTGGCCTACTTTTTGTTTCTCGAAAAGGAATGACTCTTGCTTGAAAATAAATCTCATCATTGTGACGAGACCCCTTAGGTCTATCAAGCTCTCACATCTTTGTTGATTATTTGTTTTCTCCGCTGCTGTTCCAGAGGAAGCTACTGAGACAGTGGTTTTCTCAGCTAGGCAAGTGGAAGTGACCGTGGTTTTTTATTATATAAGATAGTGGAAGACAATTTGTTGGGCTACCAGGGCCCTATCTTTTGGATGGAATTTCATCCACAGAACCGAGAACAGATGGAATTGACACTGCACCATGGGCGGATGTGGCTCAGGTTGTTAAGGAGCCCCTTTGCTCTGTTTTCGTGAAGAGCCCGGTGTCTTCAAATAGTGAGGTTGGTACGAGCCCTTGGTCCTATGGGTATGGAAGGAAAGTAGTCCGAGGGGTGGAGTTCAAAATAGGTAGGCCCTTCTTTACCCCGGTCAGGCGAGAGCTTTTACCCATTCATTCGTTTGTTCCGCTCAGCAAGTTACCTATTCTTGTTGGCATTGAGAAGCTGGGGACAAAGTAGTGCTATTGCCTGCGCGGGAAAGAGCTTCATTCATAACTCCATGGTGGGCGAGCAGAGTGAGGTGAACCAGTTCCCGTAGTTGGGCACGTCACTTCGGCAGGAGAAGGGGTGTTTGATCCGAAGAATGGCCAAGTCAAGTAGTTGGCCTAGTTGTTCCATATAGTATAAAAGGGATTTCACTGCCTTTTCCGAGTCAAAAGACAAGTAGGGCTAGCTAACGGACGATGAGGATGAAGTGAAGGTTTATGAGGGAAAGTAATTTCGGAGCTCTGACTGATAGTTCCATATAGGATATCGAAACCAAGAAGGTGGGGGTCAGAAATGAGTAGCGTAGGTGATACCGATAGGGTGGTTGGATACGCGACAGCAACGGCAAGGCACTCTTGACCCCGTCCGTAGAGGGTCGGTACGAATGAGACTGTGCTAGAGATCGCAGTGAGCAAGTATGCCTTGTTGACTGGGTGGTGGTTTTGAAACTCAATTTGTCGCAACAAGAGGTATTGTCTCCGCCTTTTCAAGTAGGGATCATCTCGACAGTACAGGCAGTTTATGATCCTCCGTTGCTGCTCGGTAGTGGCCTAAGGCTCAATGATTGATCTTCTGCGCTAAGGCTAGCATCTCATCCCATCTTTCATCTTATTGCTTTGAGCTCTCTTCGGGAAAGTGTAAAAGTTGAACCTGCTGCTCCTTGATTTCACATAAACAACTGAGTGCCTTCTGCTCTTTTTGGTCTTCTCTTTCCGTGTCTATTGATCTCCTGCCCACTCACCACTCACATTCTCTTTATCGAATCCTTCTAGGCGGATAGGACTACTCTTGCTTGCTCTTGGCCTTGGCTGCTTAGAGACATCCCTTTAATTCGTCTTAGAGAATGGAATTAGGAATAAAATTTGCGTCTTCTTGTAGGTCGGTCATCTGTTCAATCTGGAATTCCATCTCTTGTTTGGTTTCTGGTACCGGTTTCAGTTCCTTTGTTCAAATCAATATCTATGCTTCCCTTCCCGGTTGTCCTGTTCAATCCGTTTTTATTTTGTCTGAGGCAAAGGCGAATCCCTTATACTGTATACGGTCGAGCTGGCTTGGCTGGTATATCAAGCATATCGGCATATTGCTTGTTCGGTGTGGTACACATATCTGTCAATGTCAATCAAGTAATAGAATTCATTCCCACTCTATGAAGAAAACGTGAAGAATTGCCATTTTTTTTATGAGCTTGTAAGACCCGTTGAAGTCCCCGGGGAGGGCTATAAGTAGGCCGTTTGCTATTGCTATAAGGGCTGCTCGCCTTTATACGGCTTGGCTTCGCTATCGCTCCTATGTAGTAGTCGGCCTAAAAAGTAGTATTCCTACCATAAAGAAATGCCTATTATCTAATCTAGAAGCTTCGCCAGAAGCAAGCAAGACGAGGTCGCTCTGCTTCGTAGACAAGGCTCGTTCCGTACTTGACTTACGAGCTCGTGTAGTACTCCCCCCTACCCTATCTCTAAAGGGGCTTATGCACTCCACTCGCTGTCTACTAAACGAGCGTTAGAGCGAGCGAGTGAAGTCTTCAATTTAGTGGCTTCCCCCCTTTTCCCTCACCCTATTCTTTCATTTCCACTTAAGCTTCCCCGGTTTGGGGAATTAATTGATTGGATACCCGAGAACCATAATCTTTCCTAGGAACAGCTTCTACGACGATAGATAGGGGTCAGGTTTGTTTGGCATCTATGCCCCCCCTCCAAACAGTATGGGAGCCTTTCAGCTCGTACTGCTCACACTCCTAGATTTTCACGGCACCTCCTCCACCATAGTGTGAGCTGGGAGCAGCTCCGAAAAGCGAGGCCTACTTAAAAATTCGCTTTCAACAACGTCAACAACACCACAAAAAAAGTAAACTATGGTTGTCCACTGATCTGATCATAGGTGAAATCCAATCCCTTCGCTTTGCGCCAGGCTTGGAAACCGTAAGTCAGGCTCCCTTCGCCTCTCGGAAGCGAGAAAGCGAGCAGCAAGCTGAAAAAGCCCTTTCTCCTTTTCATAATAATAAGGTAAGCTTCATAGCTCCAACCGGGGCAAGCCAAAACCAGCTGAAGGAAGGGCTTCATAGCCTTACCTTATTATTAAAGAAACAAAGGGGAGCTTATTCTTATTATATTAAAAAAATGAAAAAAACGATGATCCCTGATTCCATCTAACCGCTCTCTGGACTCGGAGTTTTGAAGTATCGCTTAGCTCCAGACTGCTGGCACATTTCATACCATCCTACTCCTCGTCTTAGTGTTCGATTACCCTTCCTCTCTCCTTCGTGTGGGATGAGTTGCATATGAACTCTACTCTTCTTTTATAAGAATAGTACCATATGTTTCGGAGTTAACTACTTAATTTATTTCCTAGTACTTTCTGGCTGGGAGTGAGCTACTTATTCGGTGCTATTTTGAGTTACTTTCTTTGCCTGTGGTTACTTATTATTTGTTTGAAGATGCGTCTTCTTCCTTCTCAGATGGCCCGCATGTGGTCGAGGATGCTTTGTCTGCCTACCTGATGCCTCTTTTTCGGCAGTCCCCCTCGGTCTCCGTCAGGTTGGACGTTTTCCTCCTTTCTCCCGAAGTAGCGATTCCTGATCTCTTTTATCTTGGTTGAGCTCTCTTGGGATATCATCCTGAGTGAACCGGGCTTAGGTATAGCCGCCTAAGGAACCAAGGAGGACGGCCCTCTTTTTTTTGTTTTGTTTGTTCACCGCTCATGAAGAAGCTGGAATAACTCAGAAAGATAGTGGCGCCTAGCCGTTGAGAGCGTCTGTTGTGTAGAGGAACAGTACGATCTTGGACTGGCCCCCTTCGCATGACCTAGAAAGAAAAAAAAGTCCGTGCTACTATAAGGCCTCTAAACTCCTCCCTCAGGACACTGTTGCCTTGCCCATGGGAACTGGGGTAGCCCCGACTTCCATAGGTCCTTGGTTCGACCTCCTAATGAGAATTGAGGTCCTTGCGCGGGCGTCTCATCCCTAAGACTTGCTTGCTCTGTATGGAGTGCCCCGTGGTTCCTCGAGTGCCAGCCGCAGAGAGAAATGCCATCCACTAGGGCGCTATTGGCCACTAACCACTCGCTCGCCGGCCGCTTGGGCTCCGCGTTTCAAGTTCGTTATCCTAACCGTCTCCTCTGCTCTACCGGGAGCCTGGCCCCTTCTTCTATCTTATCTACTGCCTTGCTCCTTGGCTCCCTACAGCTCCAGCCGCTCGCTGTCTTGCTTCTCGGGTGGCTCGCACCCGAGGTGGTGCGGCTGAGCCAGAGTGGGCTCAGCAGTCGGCCTATGTTTCCGGGCGCACGCGTAAAGGCATGATTAGTTCCACTTAATATAGTAACGGATAAATTTACATTGAGAGCGAACGAACCCCCTATCTCATTATTGATGAGTCTTCCCCTTTACCTTGCCACTCGCGTCGGAGTCTCATTTCAGTAACTCCGGAGTGTCGGAAGTTCCAGAAGTCCGTTTGGACTTCCCGAAAGTAGGGGCTATGGAGTCCCTCAGTTTGTAGACTCTGGAGGATCTCATTCATCTTTTCTCCTCCGTGTCTTTCTTCCAAAATCTCGGTGAGACGCTCCGCCTGGAAGCCCCCTGGAACACGCGTGTGCAGGTCCCTGAACAGGTCCTTGATGCGCTCCGAAATTCTTTCGTGGCTTTCCAGAAGGTTGGCAAAATCTTCGAGAGACGGCTGGTTAACAGGCCGCTCTTGAATAGGGGGCTGGGCCACGGGGGTCCTCTCCTCCATTAAAGCAGCGGAGCGGTAAGGATCGGAGGGGGTGGAGTGGAGGGGGGGTTCTAAAGGGGATTGAATCATAATTGCATCCCCCCTAATTTAATCCCCACTACCACTAGGGGGAGAGTGGTAGGATTCTGCCCCCCCGGTTTGGGGAATTAATTGATTGGATACCCAATCACCATAATCTTTCCCAGGAACAGCTTCTACGACGATAGGCATAAAGGCATGATTAGTTCCACAAATCTCACTGCACTGACCATAGTAAACTCCTTCTCGTTGTACCGAAATAGAGATCTGATTTAAACGACCAGGTACAGCATCACATTTGACACCTGAGGAAGGTACAGCCCAACTATGAGGTACATCAGCAGATGTTACAATAATACGTAGATGAGTTTTGGCTGGTACAACCACTCTATTGTCCACTTCTAATAAACGTGATTGACCAAATTCTAGATCATCTTCTGGAATCGTATAACTGTCAAAAGTGAGTGACTGTTCATCGGAACTGTTATAGTCGGAATACTCATAAGTCCGATACCATTGATGTCCAATAGCTTTGATAGTAATGGCTGGATCTACTATTACCTCGTCCATTGAGTATAACAGAGCAAATGATGGTATAGCAATGAACATAGGGATGATACTAGGAAATATGGTCCGAAGAATCTCGATAGTAGTTCCATGAACAATCCTTTGCGGGATTGGATTTTTTTGATAGTGGAAATGCCATAAAGCGCGAACCAAGATCCGTAATACGAAAACCAAAATCAGAATGAGAAAGAAAAAGATATCGTGATGTAAGTCCATTATTCCTTGCATCATAGGGCTTGCTGCGTCTTGAGATCCTAATTGCCATGGTTCCGCTGCATCACAAGGAGAAATTGTGAGGAATAACCATTCTAGAACAATCATTTGGTTTGCTTCATTCTTTGACAGCTCTGCTCCCCCCCCAAAAAAAAGAGAGACTAATTCTTGCTCTCCGGAAGACTACAATCACCGGTTGGGTTGGTCCAACCAAGAAAAACATGGGAGTCTTTGGGCATTGCTTGGGCCGAGTAAAGGAAAGACTGACTACCTATCAACTATTAACGCTGCACACTTTCTATATATCTGTCTTCATTATCGGCTGCATGCTATCGGAGATAGAGCAATGGGAGGTTGAGTCAAAAGCATTTACCACGCACTCAATTCAATGATCAAGCAAACAAATAAGCAAGACGAATCTCTTTCTCTTTCTATACTACTTAATTACGAAATCAGGACTCAAGTACATAGAGGCAGGGGATTGAGTTCCAGGAGCAAAAAGGGTAAAGTCGGCACCTTTAGTTGACCTCGTTAATTGAGAACCAGAGCCTGTTCAAGCAAATCCGATTCAAGGCGCAAAATAGAGTTTCTTAATAACCAGCATCCTCACCAGTTCCAACTTCCTAGCTGGCCGGCGTCCCTGTTCTGGTATGTGATATCCCCTAATGAGGTGCTGTTATAGTTCTGCGGAGTGATGTTCCAACATCCCTTCCTGTCCCAGCTTCTTTTCTCGCATCGCTTAGTAAAGAGTAAGAGCTTCCGAGAAAGCCAAGGATCCGAAGTATAATATTTCTCTACAAAGAAACTTCTCTTCCTTGCTTTCACCTCTCTTTTTCATTCCATTCCCCTCTAACGGAACGGCTAGAATAGAAGGTCAAGTCCAGCTCTTTCGCCAATAAATGCAACGAGATGCCTTTTCTTTTGCTTTCCACTTCAAAAGGCCTTCCAAGGCTAGTCATTCATCTGATGACAATACGACTAGTCGCTGACCTTCTTTCTTGATCAGGGGAAACTTCCTTATTCTGTCGCCGATCGAGCACGCTGCTGAACTTCAGGAGTCATCTTTCCGTTGAGGCCCAGTTTCGCTTTGTAGCGTGCTCTTTCCCAAGATGTATAAACTCCTTTTGGTTGGCTTCTGTACAATGGTAAAAGTTCGAGCGAGTATGGTTCTTTCTTTCCCTATTTATGGCCATATCGCCAAATCTACCTACGTCTTCATAAGCATACTTTTGATCTCCTTCGAATTTCAAAGAGGGGTTGGGGATCCACCAAACACTCTATTTACGCTATTTAGAGTGATCACCTGCTTTAGTTCTCCCCTAAACTCGAGAAAAAGACAATGAACTGAAAACGAAAAGTGTCTCTGATACGAGGCATCGCAGGGAATCTGAATAGAAGGAAGCGGAGCCTCAAGCCAATCTCAAAGCATCCTCTCGGGGGAGCACTCGGACAGTGTTCTTCCACTTTTAGCCAACAAAGTGAAAAGGCGCTTCAAGCCAAGAAGTGAAGTAGCGGAACGGGCAAGGAGTTTACTTTTCTCCCCTATGAAAGCCCTTTTTCAGCTGCTAAGATAGTGGCTGTTTTTCTATTTGCTTTGATTCAAGAGTGGTACTTCCTTCCCCAAGGACAAGACGGCTAGGAAACGCTCTTCTTCATATTATTATGCCTGGGATGTGTTTCCCTTTTTGGTTGGTTGGTAGGTTAGGAGCTGTTCAAAAACCCTATCTTCTCAATAGGGTCTCCTCTAAGATCAAGAGTGGCTCGTTAAGACTTCGTGCCTCAGACCTTCCTCGTAAATTTAGTCTAACAGAAGGACCTGCTTCGAGTGCCCTTTCATTGCTATTTGCTTTCTCTGTTCGAAGCTCAGCTGGAACGACGGCTGGAAGATTTATTTCCTAGTGGGATGATTTAGTCAGGGCAAAGGATGAAGAAGAGGTATATTAAGGTTCGGTATTTTACTCCGGGGACTACGTGATCTATTGTCTCTATTGGGTACTTTTTCTTTCGTCCCTGACACCCTTTCTTCTCCTCCCTCACCCTGACTTCCCCCTCTCTCTCTTTCTTGTTGACAGTGACATCAGAGTTGGTGACAGGGGAAAGCATGTAACGGAAAAGTGAAATGGTAGCTACTTCTTCCCTTTCCGGTCGGTCTGGTGTGGTGTCATTGACTTCATTTCTCTTCACATCCCTCCATTTGAATCTCTACTCTGTTTTGGCTACAGACTGTTCGCGCTAAGACAGCGATGATGCCCGGGCTAGTGTAACTGATCTCGCTACTAAATCAATATCGTCAGTTATATGGTTGCTTCATCCAATAGAGGTTAAGGTTCAGAATGTCCTACCTTCCCTGATTCAGAGGGGATCACTCATCAATCTACTGTTATCCCCAAGACCTGCTGTTAGACTTCATCTTCTCTTCTTCTTTGTGAGACTTTCTGTTAACCTTTCTTCTATTCTGTTTTTCAAGGCGATACCGAAGAGAATAACTCAAGGGCACTGGCTACTCCATCAACTCAATTTCGTTGCGTAAGTGAGGATGCCAGTCATCATAGTCTGAACTTGAAATCTTTCCCTGGCTTGAGAGGTTTCAGGTTAAGCAGGGGATCAAGACTCTAATGCTTTCATTCCTTCAGCTTCAGATAGGTGATGGGCTCATTTCCTTTCTTTCTCTCGTCAACTGGGGAAAGCGGCTCCGTTCCTCTTTGATTCGATAGTTGGAACTCTTTGTCTATTGGTTATGCCTAGGGGAAGACCCTTAGGAGACCATGAGGACAAGTCCCTGACTTCTCTTTCTCTTCCCTTTCTTTTTCTTATAGTGCGGTGCTTTTCCCTCTAAGCTGGAACAAGGGCTTTCAGAGGACTTTCCCTCTTGTCGAGTGGCATTCTGCTCCCTTTTCTTCCTTCTTTTCCGTTGTCGTACCTCTCCTGACCGAGAAAAACAAGTTCCAGAGGCATCTTCCATTCATATCGATTTTGGTTTTTCCGCACCATATTTTGATCTGCCTCTTCTTCGATCCGGAATTCCCAGCAAATCCTTGACTCCTCGAATACAATGGGATTTCACACCTGGCGAATCTTTTACTCTACCTCCTCTTATTAAGACCATAGAATGTTCCTGCAAATTATGACCTTCGCCTGGAATGTGAGCAAATATATCATGTCGATTGCTCAACCGTACTTTGGCTATCTTACGTAGAGCTGAATTAGGTTTTTTCGGTGTTCTCGTTGAAACACGCGGGCGTACTCCTTGCTTCTGGGGACATTGATCCGAAGCTCGAGTACGGTCCGTGCGCCGTTTTTCTTCTCTACCATGACGAATCAATTGATTTAATGTAGGCATCGCTCTTTCCTTTGTCCTTCCCCCCTCTTTTTTCCCTATCACTAGTGATTACTCCCGATCCGAAGCACCCCTTTTCCATTCATAGAGAGATCCAATCGTCAAAATCAATAAAAAGGCCATCATGGACCAAAATCCAAACAGATCAATCTTGTTGGGAGGTACTGCCCAAGGAAAGAAAAAGGTTACTTCCGGATCAAGGATAATAAATAAAATTGAAACAAGATAAAATCGTATATCGAAACGACTTCTGGCATCGCCGGAAGGATCGAAACCACATTCGTAGGCCGACAATTTTTCTGGATAGGTCGAACTATTGGAAGCAAATGGAAAAGGAACACCGAGTGGGATCAAAGAAACTAGCGGACTGATCACTAAATAGATACAAATAGGTGAAAATTCTGACATCACCACAGCCCACTTGGTTCTATCGCTCCTTGCTCGCGGAGCGGCATACCGGAAAAAAAGAAGAAAAAGCCCATCCCGCAACCTTTTTTAGATTTTAGAAAGAGGGGGTTCCCTGGGGCGAATCGTACATTTCATGAGAATATATTGATTGAATGAATCATCTTTTAGTTCATCCAAATACTGCCTATGTAGAGAGAGTATTTTGGAGCTCAATTGAGATCGAGATTTTGTTCCATTAGACCCAGTTCGGTCAGATCAGTTCCATAATCTAGCTTGCCCGGGCCGGGCTTGAAGTCTTTGGTCGGGCCGGCCGTAATGAATGATCGTTGTTCGAGAACAAAACAATAAGACTTAAGGGTTTCGCTTTCGCTCTTCGCCTAAAGCCGTAACTTCGTTGTTAAACCTTCGCTATCGCGAGAATATAGCGATCGAAGACGCTCAGCTGCTTCGCGTATTACGAAAGCCGTATTGCCCGAAGGGCATGCTGCAAGAGCGTGGGTGAGTGGTAAGCGTAGGAGGCGCGCCCGAAGGGCAGCGGCAGCAGTGTGGTTCCAGGTGCCGTCGCGTCATTGAGATCTGCGCTGCGGGGTGGCGGGGACTTCGACTGCCTTGTATCGGGTGAAGAGAAGGGGTGGTAGGCTTAGTAGGGCTCGAACCTACAATATCACCGTTATGAGCGGTACGTTTCAACCAATTAAACTATAAGCCCCTACGGATCTCTACATGCAATTCGCTCACTTCGGGAAGAGCGGACGGAAAGAGGGGGCCTTTGCTCTATCTGCTTCTTACTCTTCCCAGGAATGGAATGAAGAATTAAAAAAAAAAAATGATTATCTTATTGTTTATAGATAGATATAGAATATTCTATATCTATTTCAAATTAGAATAACGCGACTCAAACGGGCGGAGGCTCTCTATTTGCTTGCAATGCCGGCTGTTCGCCTTTCGGAAAGGTTTCGCCTATTTGATTCAAAAGGCGCTACTAAACTACTGTAGTACAGCTAGTGTTTGTTAGTAGTACAACAGAATGCCGTTCGCCCCGAAAGCCCTTCGTATGCAAGCCCTACTGAAGTGAAGTACCAAAGGCGCGCTCAGTGACTTTCGTAACCCAACTCTTTAGTAGTGAGTTTGAGAGTGGTAGGGCGACCTTCAGTATTTCAATAGTAGTTGAACAAACAAGCCCACTAATAGCTTTTTTTTAGTTTTGTTTTCACTTTTGTGTAGTTGACCCTATTGACTCAAGGTTAGACAAAAAATAGACTCATGTTCATAGGAACAGGGAACCTTTCTGTAGTGGGATGTAGGCTTCAGTTGTTTTGGTACTTTTTCACCACTAGTTATTATTTCATTTAGTAGTAACCGGCTGTTCACCTAGTGTAGGCTTGCTCCGCCCAACGTGTAGCTTAACGACTGAACTCGTTGGCTACACAAGCCAGCCGATCACTTGATAGTGTTAGCCTTTGTCAACTGAAGTAGCGTAGCGCCAACTGATAGCTGATAGAGCAGATAGATAGAGCGCGACGCGGGGCCTCGTTTGAGTCGAGTCGTCGCGAGCAGAGCCGTTTGTTTCTACTGTCGTACTACGACAGTACCAAAGGCGAACGGCATTAGTACAGCTGTTAAGAATACTCTCTGATGTTGACTTTGTAAACTAATAGGCCTTGGTAACCTACCGGTTACTTTTGAATCAAAGTAGCGACGAAAGGGGGAAATAGCTCAGTCGGTTAGAGTGCTGGTCTGTCACGCCAGAAGTCGCGGGTTCGAACCCTGTTTTCCCCGCCCGATCATGCCAACCAAAAATGGAAGAAGTCAGAGTTGGAAAAGGACGAAGTTCTACAATCAGTGGGGGGTTCCCTTGAGTTCTTCATCGCGGGCCGGTCCCGAAATGATACCCTTCCCCTCGGATGATCGCGGAAATAGCGAGAGGTTGCAGCCCCCCCCATACCATAACTCATCCAACATTCCACGTTCCCGAACGGATCCCGTTCAATATCTTTCCTATGATGACTCCCCTCTAAGGTACCTGGCCTCTCAAATAGACGAGATCTCTATATAAAAGTTTTGTCATGTCAATGCCGATTGAACCAATCTTACCAGCTGCCAATTTCGGATGATGGTGCTCTATCGAAGGCAGCCGGACGAGCCGCGGAACCTGCTCTTGGATTGGCCACCCCCCCCCATCGTCCTCGGATAGGGACCGGCCGGAAGGAGAGAGACCGAATCAAGGCTGCTTCGGCCGAACCCACCCTTACTTCATTCAGAATAGGAGAGCAGGTGCCTACTTCCTCGTTGTGGAGCGGAACAGGTGAGAGCAACCGATGTGATCTTTGGTCAATTCACGAATCGATCGGGCGGAAGTAAAATCACCTTGATACTGAACCGGATCGAGCCCTTCTGCTAAAAATAGAGAGCGGTAGGTCGGGCGTTGTTCTATAGGTCATTCGGAAGGGCTCCGTATAGTTTTTTCATTTTTGGGCGTAACGGTTGTTCCCCGGTATCACCTCAAGAGGGATGTGGGTGCTCCCTCCTGCTGGGATGAGGGGAGTTCTGTCTCCTTGTCGTAGGAAGTTTTGAGGGAGATCTGGACTCCGATAAGAGAGAGGAAGCATCTTCGCCCACTAGCAATTGCACTGGAGAATGTGGCGTGGCTTCGCCGATCCGACCTAGAAGAGTCCCATCCGAGCCGAGCCCATTGTAAATGGGTTGAAGACTGATTAACAACTACTTTGACACAGAAAGACTAATTTAGGCATAAATAAATGACATAAGATTGACACTAATCCATCTACAATTAACCTGATCAGTCTCCTTAGAGAAGAAGCAAGGATTGAATCTCTCAAAATAGACCGTACTCAATATCCCCGTCGGTCCTCTCCATCCATACCAGACACGTGCACAGGCAAGGATCATGGATGAGCAGGTTCAGGCGCAAGAAGAAATGAGAGGGGAAAGAAGTTACTTGAGAGACCAGCTAGCCGAGATTGTGAGCTTGCTCAGTGAGAAAGGGAAGGAAGAGCCGCTATAACAACGCGATAGAAGCCCTAAGCTATAGCAATAGCGCGCTACTCAACAAAATGAATTTCAAGTATACCGCGAAAGAAGGGCGGTGAGTCGGTCTAGATGGCAAAAGAAGGTAACCGTAGTAGGAAGGGGAAGGTGCTAGACAAGATAGACACAGAGCGAATTTCCGCAGTAGTATCGGGAGTTCACTTGGCTAACCTTTTTATAGTGCCCCATGTTCCTATGATATCCCAACCCGAAATATTAAGCTTTTGCTGTGCCATTGAGAAAGGAAAGCGCACTTGATCAATTACCATGCCGTGTCGTAAGACAAAAAGTAACCCGCAGGAGCTTAAAACCAATATCTTGGGGAATGGCCTCTACTCTACGAACCAAGTCTTTCTTACGAGGCACCAGCTTTCTTTGATCCCTGAGTAGCATTTCCTTCCACTGAGGAATGGGCGGATGCTTTTTCATAGGCAGATGTGGGACACAGAAAGAATAGATTCAGGTGCTCCTGAGTCAAGAGATTCTTATCCCTAAATAGCATTCTTGTAAGTACAGAAGGAATTTTCCTGTCTCTGAAAAGATAGAGCTAATAGATATTGATCCGCCTCTACGGGAGGTGGGTGGGGAATCAAGAGAAGCAAGGCCGGGCACATCATACTCTTTAGGGATTGTGTCATGTCAATTTTCATCCTTATGAATGGGGCAAGAACCCATACTTAGAGCATAATTCGTACCAAGGATTGGAAAGATCAATGAGAAAGATTCTCCAAAAGGGAGCTGAAACTCATGATAGAAACCCATTTTCGTTAGTGAATATTCGACATGTCAAAAGATGTTTGTGCAGACCTCCCTTCTTCCTTAAGAGTCAGCATGCCGTCTTTGATCAATAGCTATCAATTACCTAGAGAAAACTACCCTAGAGTTTAGCTAGGTACCCTCAATTACCTTGAAAATACCGAAGTAAATTAATGAAAATTAGGAAATTCATTTTTTACATGAGTCTTTTTAGAGATCTATCCATCGATTGCCTCAACGAAAGGGTCTTTCTCTTTCTTCTAAGGTGTACCGCTCATGAGGTTTCCCGACTGGTACTAACGAAGTAGATCTCCAACCAGCGAAGAGTGAAAGTTGCACGTCAACGGGTTCCGATGAGGTTGTGAGATTTCGAACTCGGCTCGTGCGTGAGCAGCGGATCATGTAAATTTACATAGTAAAATTCTTGCGTATCCACCCTGAAAGCGAGAGCTCGAGGCGGTGGGAAAGGAGAATCAACAAGATAGGATGCTCTGCCCCAACTAACAAGAGTAGGAAGATTCCAGCTTTGAATCTTGTGCTTGACGGTGATCATTTCTGCCACGTCATGGAAGTCATTTAGTGCTTTCTCTTTCAATGGGGCAAGGCCCCTTCTTACTTTATGATATCGGGGAATTTTTTATCTTGGTCCGGTAACTCCATAAAAGGCTGGTGGGTGGGGGTAGAGCCTCTAGCGCCAATGTCGATGAATCAAAGGTGTCTTTTTATGGTATGGAATAGGAACAGCAAGAATGGAACCGCTATTGCTTGTCCTATCATCCGCGCTGAGCTTCTTTCATTCGTCAGTATGGGTAGGTAGAGTCCTTTGCTCGTATGCTTGGCATTACTATAGTAGCACCAGTCTTCCTTCCTTTTGAGTGCACATGAAACGGAAACCCTAACAGAGACTACCCACACGGTGATCAAAACTCTTCCTTCTCTGCTTCACTGTCAATTGATTGGCGCATGAACGAAGCTGTAACGGAGCATGTACGCGACGATCAAACACGGCTTTGACAGCTGCCTGTGATAGGAAAAAGAAAACTTGATCAGATAGTTCGTGCGGGGCATTTCCCACCTCGCCTTTGATCTTTCCCTTGTCGTGTAGGTCAAGCTAGAAGAGCATCATTGGACCGACAGCTGACAAGCAAACCTTCCATTCTTATGTCTACATCGCTTCTCTCTTTCTCGCATTGACCGGAAAAAGGTTTCGAATGAGCATCCCATGGGACAGCCATAGCTTGAACCTTCCTTCTCGCAGTCAGCTATGTAACTCAGGCAGCAAAGGTTCGAGCAGGATGGCGGTTAGTCTTCCTCGTCTCTTTCGGGTGGGCGGCGGGAATAGCTCTTCTAGCATCAGCATGGATTGACCAGAGACTGGGAGTAGTCGTAATCTTTGTCCATAGTAGTCATCCAGCCAGCAAGGGAAAGACCACTTAGCGCAGTGGAATAGGAAAAAGCGCGTCGAGCACAGCTTTCGTGTCACCAGCAATCCTTTTTCGTTTATTGGGAGACTGAAAAAGCTTTGTCAAGCAGGCATGATTGTCACGTCGATCGACAGTTGAGAAATCCTATCTTCGGGGCCCTCACTTTAGGGCTATCTTTCACCGTTGACAGACATGGTTCAACGTGACAGGTACGGTTCCTCAATCAATAGATGACTCAAGGTTGTTGTTTTCTATCTGCTATGGGGAAGGAGGACAGAGCTTTCGAGCGGAAATACAAAATTTTGAATGGTTATAAACAGATTCGCTAGTTGGCACTCTTTCACTAGTGATTGTAAGCTAGGTGCCCTTAAATGACAGGAGTCTAACGGAAGCATCCAATCAACCGGGAATCCCACCTTTCAGATTCTACATCTGCTACTGCTGGAGTGGATAATGCCTATACTACCTGTGCCAGCAAACAAACAGAAATTGGTAGGGCTCCCACACTCAGCTCAATGCGATAAAGCAATTGCTCATTCCGGGAATAATGAGATTCAATCTCCCTCTACTGGAACGTGAAAGGAGACTGATTTTGCCCAAGCTCTTTGACAGACTCGGCTGTGAAAAAATCCTCTTTTATAGAATCGACCGTTCACTCATGCTTTCATGGTCTCTTCCTTTCCCACCACCGCATTCATTCCTGCTATAAAGTTCCTAAGAGAAGTAATCTAACTTCTGGTTTACTGTCTTTCTTCATTCAAGTCAGATAGTTGATCGAGACCACCCAAAGGAGCTCATAGAGCCGGTCCCCGGAAGACTAAGACAAGAGAAGAGCCCTTCCTTTCTTTCGAGTTCCATTCTCCTTCATGTCGGAAATCTTCTTCTAAAGATGGACATGAAAAAGGAGTAAGATGAATGTTAAACTGAGCAGATTTTAGAACAGCTTATTCTAATGTAATGTCAAACCTCCTTCTCTTTAAACCAGGCATTCCCCTCGTCTAGATTTGAAAAAGGGCTTTGATTCAAAAGTTGCTGATTCAATAACTACGGATAAGTCAAAGCTTCCTACAGAAAGGCAGAAAAAGAAAAAGAGTAAGAAAGGAAGAAAGGAAAGCTGAAGGGAAAGAGTTTAGTTCTTGTCAGTGACAAATGTCCTTTCGTTGGCCATAATTCTTCGCTATAACCCATCTTTCATCCTTATTGACTTGACAAAGTGCACTTTTCGGCCGTATGATTCCGAAATAAGCCCGGGCGTACTCTCTTCCCAGTGAGCTATAAATCGAGATGGATTTGAGGGATTGAGATGGTTGAACTGAATTACCGATAGCTGCACTCGAATTAGCTCTCTTAGACTTGATTCATTCGTTAGATAGAGTTGGTCCCACTCGTACTGTTAGAAGAAGAGGAGCGGAGCCACTCGACTGTAAAGGAGAGGAGTAGAACCCCAGCTCACTGTCCGAATCAAGCCGAAGCACTTTTCCGCCAGACAGTCTTAAATTACCAAACCTCCCTAGAAGTGGCTCAAAACCTTCGCTATAAGATTAGCTATAATGAGTATAAGGTTGGCTATCAAGTCTTTGCCCCTAGGCAAGCAACTGAACTTCCGAGAAAGAGGAGGTGCGAAGAGACTGACTTGTCAGAGTGAAAGCACAGAAAAGATAGAGTCTGGTGCGGAGCGGAGCGGCTTTGGGACAGAGGAGGAGTTTACATACATACTGACCACTCAAATCCTGTTGTTCCAGTTACGGGCTTCCAGGGTCTATCTATTGATAGTGATTGCAATGTTTTCTTGGTCAAATGACCAAATATTCTGTAAAAAGCTTATGAAATCTTTGTGTGTGAACCAAGCTACCTCCAATCTGAAAGGTCTAAGTGTTCGGGCAGGTGCAGGAATCCACTCAAGATCAATCAAGATAGGGTGGTGGTCAGAGTGTGTTTTTTGTGTTCTGGTAAGGTCATTACTTCAAGTCTTATCCAGCCGTAGGAAAGAGAAGCCCAATGGAAAGCGAAAGCAGCGAATCAAAGAAAGACGAGTTCACGGCTGACCCTAGCATTCCGGCAAACTGGAAAATTGCACCGGAGATGCAGAGTTAGGCCTCCTAATAATAATAATTAATTATGCTCCATCCAGAGCTTCGAAATCTGGCTTCTCCAGTATCAAGTGGTGTTTGTTTTCATGCCTTGCATTTGTATTGGATTGAACCCCGATCCCAACTTTGTCTAGCGAAAAAAAATGAAATTAGTAAGGAGTGGAATCCGGTCTTACTATTCATTAGAATATGCTATAAAGGGAGAGGAAAAGAGGATTGGTCCCCAGATGCACACGAACAATCCCTATCGACTTCGGGAACCTCGAGTTCCATTTCATTTCCCCGGTCTTTTTGTCATAAAATCAATCACTTTTCCCTTCCCTTCAACACAGCCCTATGGTTGCTTTCTACAAAATAGGAATAGATGTTAACTTTTTGCATATCAACAACAGAAGTTGAGAAAGTGGATTCAGAAGTAAAAAAAGGCATCGATGAAGACTCAGTAGTTAAGACCAAGGATGTTTGCTCCCCCCTCCCGGCTCAAAGGATTGTGGCTTTTCAGAGAAATCCAAGTAGTCGTAAAAAAGACAGACCGATTCACCACCTAAAATAGACCCTTCACCCCTTGTCATGGACCCGGTTCAAGGCGCGAAACCTAGTCAGAGCGCATTAGGAAGTGGTTAATATAACCCTCATGCCATATGATCTCATTCAACCAAAAAAAAAGGAGAAATCGTTGGAGGGAGGTCTTTCATCGTCGGTCAAAGCGATGTATGCAAATAGATTTCAACGCAATTCATCCATCGTTCTTCAGTGACCATCTCTCATCACGGACCTGAGATTCATACGCATCTGTGTGAGAGGTTGGTCCTTTGAAAACAAGGATTCTTGAGCTGGAGGGAAAAGAAGGAGAAGTCCCGGTAGGACTCACACGCAAGACTGAATATGAGAGCGAGTCCAGAGAGTGAGATTGATCTAGGTGTGCAAGCGTGGGGTGCAGCCTTGACTCGTCTCTGTGCTTGAAAGTGGGCATGATTACACCAGGATCCGGCCCAAAACATGAGAAAGAGCATTGGTACGCTCGTCGGTTCCAACAGTAAGCAGAGCCTTGTGATAGTTGATGTGCGGAGCGATGGAAGAGCAAGAGAACGGAAAGGTACCAATTCCACTCCATTCTTTCTTTCACTTATGAATCCCAAACAATTCGATTCGGGGTCAATACACAAAGATTTTTTGTAATTTCTTCAAATTGATCTTCATTTCTAATTTCATAGCCTGAGCGCTAGCTTCAATCGATATTACCTACCAAATAAAAGGCCTGTTCAGGAAGAACTTTTCATTTTCCGGAAAGGATCAATTGAAAACCCTCTACCTATCTACGACTGCTGGCTTTCACTGTTTTGATGTACTTGAAGAGGATTCTCAAAGGCTTTCTTCTTTACTGGCTGTAACGTAACAAGCGAAGCACTTACACTCGCTCGATTCCTTCATTTAGAACTTAAACTGGCTCTAGAGGAGTAGGACTTGAACCCTCAATGTCTGGACCGACAGCAAAGGAACCTGGTCACTCGCTCGAACCCATATTCCATAGAGTACTTCACTTCCTCTCTCCCTTACACCCTGACACTAGAGGGCTGTAACGTACTCATACCTTCAAAAGGCGGAAAAGAAAGCAGAAGGAATGGATAGGTATGTAAAAAACCTCCTATATCCATGGAACCTTTGACTCCCTAGGGATCACTCCATTCCCAACTCTGGAAAAGAAAGTCTTACCGACTAGGGAAACCCTTTAGGTAAACCTTTTATATACATTTTGTCTCGCAAGGAAATTTGCAGCTGGCCTAAAAGAACTTGATTGAACTAGCTTGATCACATGAAAAGAAAAAAGCTTTCTCCCTGGCAGGGAAACTGGCACAGAAACATGAGGGGCAGGGACTACCGTTAGCGGGACTGCTACGGCAATAACACGGAAGGACTAGTCGAGATGAAGGGACAAGTTCATTGTCTATAAAGTATAAAGGGAAAGGGCAAAGAAACTCCAACGACTGACTCTGGCTATAGGGATAGAATTCCCTGGGAGAAATCCTCCCACTGCTATTGTAGTGGCTTAACCTTTTTCGATGGCAGAAGCATTGGATGCCCTTTTTTCTCCAACACTAGATGCGCTTGATCTAGCCCTCCCTTGGAACTAGATCCCTAGCTTGGAAAAAGAAATCTATAACTGGCTTACTTACGGACTTAGCAATGACCATTAGGGACACTTATACAAAGATTGATATTGGAATGCCACTACTTCAACTACTGCTTCAATGGGAATAGCAAAAAAATGGAATTAAGAAACCCCTCCTTCCGGAATAAAAGCTAGATCCCCATCCTAAGAAAAAATGTATATCTTATCGTGAGCCCTAGAATCAGTTTGCCTAAAAGAACTTGATTGAACAGGCTCGGCTGGATCAAAGCACTTTTTTCTGACACTCGCAACTAGTCCTCTTTACATATAGGAAAGACCACTACACTACTGAGACTGGAACTCAAAGGCCTCCAAAACGGTAACTTCAACTCCAGGTAAGGCGGAAGCACTTTTAGGGCTTAGGACGAGAAAGACATCTTTTACACTAGCTTTTGCCCTAGAACCAGCTGAAACAGATGGATTGGCCTTGCCTACTTCAATATGGATACGGGGCCTGGACCAACATCGAAAGAAAGTGCAACTTATGGAACTGCTGATATACATTTTCCCTTAAAGAAAAAATATCCATTCACTGCTCAGGAAAAGTGATCTAGTTAAACCTTCCCGGAAAAGATGAATAGACAGAAATCTAGCAATTAGTGCCTTATATCTAGCCCCTAAATTTGAAACTTTACCTACCCTCTCAAGTCTCGCCTCTGTCGCCTTCTACCAAGAAGGAAACTATTCACTACTCATATGGCTCTCGTAGAACAACTACTGAGACGAGTAGACTATCAGGTGAACAAGAACTGGGGGAGACACCCTACTCTTGGGAGAAATCCTACACACCTTAGACAGGGTAGGAATAGTAATCTTCAAACTTCAAGCTCTCAAATGGTATATATCCTTATACACTGCCTTATGAAAGTCCCTCCTCACTGCCAGGAGAATTTACTTACCTCCAGACTTTTAGTACTTTTTCCCTTGACCCTTAATAAGATAAGGGGGACTCATTTACTTTTACACAAAAGCTAAACTAAACAAGGGAAACAAGGCTAACTCAGTTAGAGCAACTTTAATTGGATTGGTTGGATCGACATCATCGAAAGCAACCCCAACTATATGGTTGACAATTCTCAAGAGAACAGGATGTGCTCAGCTTCTGATTGCAACTTCCACTCCTTCTCAATACCCATCAAAAGCAGAAGCACTCGACTTGACTTAATAGGAGAGGAAAGAGCTGGAGGTGAACTCCCAATAGCTTAAGCAAACTCACTTCCCCAGATAAAGACATCTACTTAGCTTGGACCTGGGCACGAAAGGATAGCTATTCCTTGCATCGTTAAGAGTTATGGCTTACTTCTAGGCTTTCGGTGAAGGGAATGTCATTCTTCTGTATTCTATATAAGTATAAGAATAGATCCCCGGGTAGAAAAAGAGAGAAGAGCACTTATTCCATCAACGTGCCAAGCTAAAGGGCGGAATTGATCAACTACCTTTTCCTTTTGTATGCAATTCCCAGAGAAATGGTTGAATGGACCGAGAGCAAAGCTTTTTCCAACTTAAGAAGGTTTGGCTACAATACAAGGAAATGAAAAGTGAAATCCAAAAAAAAGGAGAAGCACTTAGAGGATTAGGGCTGGTATTAAATACCCTTGATATTAGACTATTAGACTAGTATGCCTTTTAGACACAGTAAGCCTCTTAGCCCTTTATTAAAGTTTGTAAAAGGAGGATCGTTTAGCTCAGTTTAGTAACCTCGGCTGAAAGGTACAGCTTTCAAACTGGCTTTTACCTATTGAATAAAATTTTTAGTTATGACTCGCAGGGAATCTTACCTCACGTCCATGAAGCACTGGATAGGTGGCAAATAGTACGGAAAGCAGATCTCTTTATCTTTCGCGTACGAGATCCACGGGCTAAGAGATTTTTCCACCTCAAGCCAAAGGAAATTCAACCTTTGCCGATACAATGGTGAAACAAGACCTGTAAGCACATAAACTCGATTGCCCTTGCTTCGGGAGGGAGTTTAGCAAGACAAGGATTAGGACCTGAATGAAAGGCTTACTGAAAGTCTTATACCTTAGGGTGAAGGACCCCAATCCACTCGATACAAGACTGACAACACAAAGAAGCCTTACTTTCCTTAGCGCTCTTTTTTTTACTTCTTTCAAAACTGATAATCTTTTCTCTCTTGATTGAGTCAAGGAAAGCCCTTGAATTGGAATCTTTCAGCATAAGGGCAGGATTCGAACCTGCATGAGACGACTTTACCTTTTAGTCGACCCCGCTTTCTTGATTCAAAGAATGAGTGCGCTAAAGATAGAACGAATTCGTTCTCCAATTAGTGCATCACTGAACGACTCAAATACGAGAATTTTCATATTTTAAGATTAAGAATGGAGAACTGCCCACTCTGCACAAAGATCACTTCCTCGTGTGTGTTTCAACAGCAACAGAAGGAAGCGGGCTTCGTTCCTTTCTAAAGTAATATTGAGTCCACTTGGGCTTATAACCTTTTTTTATATACGACAATTCCTCTGGCAATGGCGAGCTACTTTGTTCCTCGCTCACGCTATCGAATCGAGGCAATGCCCTCCCTCTTACTACTAAGCTACTAAGATGAGTTGCGCGGCACACTTTCTATATCTTGCTATCTTGCTCTTTGTCTTCTAAAAAGAAGTTGAGTCGTAACGGCTATTCTGTTCTAGCCGAGTAGGTAAAGAGGATTAGCCGAACTTACTTCCTAGTTAGGGTAAGGCACAATCATAAGCAAAGTAAGTTGAAACAGAATCGGCATCAGCAGCAAAGGAACTAGGTCCAGATAAGGGCACTAGTCCCAGTGAAAGCATCTAGGGAGGAATAATAAGAGAAAGCAGAAATGGAAAATGCTGACTTTGCTAACTCCTCCTTTGCCCAAGATGAGGGGCTGGTTTGGACTCTTCCCGATCTGCCTTAATCCAATGACTGAGCAAGCCGTACCACATTCTATATATGGACTGGACCATGCACGGAGCACGGACTTGAAAAGGATTTAGTCCAACGTGGGCTACCTTTTTTCGACTTTCTATACGACAATTCCTCTATAGCTAGAATCTATACTTAAGAATAGAGCTACTTAGTACCGCGCTTATAGGACATTAGCATTGTCTCGATTCGCTCTCTCTCTAGTCATAGAATCCTCAGAATAGAGAACTAAGATTAGTCGACCCCGCGCCTTATTAAAGAATGAATTCGAGCTAGCAGGTTAGGAAGATTAGCATATTTTAAGTCGTCAGCCTTCTTCTCTTGCTGGCTCGCTAGAGAGGGGAGCATTGAAACCGTTTAGCTCCTCGAGCCCATTAGCTCGGGTAATCTATCTCAAGGGAAGCGAGGGGATAGTTTGGGTAGTGGTAAGCCAACAAAGAGCTCTCTTTTTAGAAGAATATTTGATATAGCATTGTCCTTCATCTTTCTAACACAGCATAAAGGAAAGAAGACCCTCAATTCTTATCGTCACAACTAATGAACCAGTACTAAGCTACTCTAAGATGAAGATCACATCGAATTGGAACCCTCAATCAACCTCATTCACTTGGTCCTAGGTCTTATATCGATCCAACTAGACAAAGTTCTGTTTATCCAAAAATGGACTCCTTCTCTCCTTTCAAAAGGAATCAAAAGGAAAATGAAAAAGCAGTTTCTTTCTTTTATCCCCGATAGCTTGAGAGGAAGGTCCCACATACATGCTTATTAAGAGCTATACCAGGAGTCGATTTCAATTCACTGCATCGGAAGATTGGACTTGGACTTTCCTTTATGTTGAAATCCCGTAAAAAAGAGTTGCCAAAGAGGCCTTTTCTTCAGCTGGCCGTCGAATCATATGCCGGGAATTTCTACTACTTATATCTGTCTGTGTCAGCATCTCTTCCTGGCGAACTACCATGTCGATTCTAGCTTTAGCTTAAGCGGATGAAACTTACCTATACGCCCCTTTTTCAGCCTTTGCCTGTGCTTCAAAAGCGGAGCTTGGAACTATGCCTCCGGGCCTTGGTCTATCAATTTCATAACCGATGCTGGACTTTCTATCCTTACGAACCTGCCTTGGCATATCTTCCTTCTCAGAACAAAACCTGGTTCACCTCTCTAATTACGTATGTTATCCTGCTCTTATAGTAAAAAAAGGCGATGCTCCGCTCAATAGAGCCTAGCCCGCTTAGCTACATGGCCCCTGTCTCGCTCGTCCAAGATTAGGGTGCCGCTATTCTGAAAGAAAGAGTAGGCATCGAATGCCCTTGCCCTGTTAGCAATAAGGAGCTTTTTGGCTGTTAGCAATAATACGATAGGAATGACGGTTTATTCTATTGCACCTTGGACTGATTGAAGAGAAGAGGACAAGCAACCTACTGACATAGTTAATGGACGAGAAGCAGGCATGCCTAGTAAATAAGAGGAATCGAATGCGCAGTTAGGACAAATAGGCGGTTTGGCTGCTAGCAAAAATCCTTCCCTTGCTCTAGAATATGCCCATTTAGCACGAAGGAGCTGTGGGACTTTGAATCGTATCATCCATGAATCGGATTGTGTGCGGCGTAAACGCTCTTAGCCTTTTTACTTTCCTGTTGATGTCTTGTCGGCATTACCGGTCTTAAGTAGAGGTTTTATAAGGTTGGGAACATAACTTATACGCTTCCGCCGAGGAAGCTGATATGCCAACAACGGGGCAGAAATCTCTATTTGCGTATATAACAAGAGACTTTTACTTTACTTCTTTTATTGCCAAAGTTAGGAAGTTACCGTGCTGGGGCGGAATAGACAAATTCGCTTTCAAAAGAGCTTACCTCTTCCTATCGGTCGAGTGATGAAGAACCCTTAAGATGTGAGCCTTACCTCATCCTCCTATCATTCTCACATCTCACATATCTTCTTATTTTATGCAATTTGAATTGTGGAAGTATAGCGTTCTTCTTCTGCACCTCGTTCGTTATAATGCTTACCTTACCTAGGTTACCTTACTTAGTTCTGCTCTTTCTTTCTAGTTATTCGGTTAAAAGAACTGTCTTGAGCAAGAGTCATATCCCACGAAGTCTTATTTATTTATTAAGAATGACTGTTGCTCTTTCTTTCTATTGCTATGGACAAGGACGCGGGGAAGCAGGTGAACAAATCAGCATTCTTCTTTGAGTAGGACGGGACTGGTTCAAAAAGGAGTGGATCAAGGTCCTATAATATGGAACATTCCATTTCTTCCTCAGAATGAGGCATTTGAGAAATCGACTAGTCTCAGCGCATGAGCAATTGCTTTCTCTATGAGGTCAATACCTACGTAGTGATCCGGGTCTGAGGGGGAGTGAAGCCGTGCTTCTTATTTTAAATAGGACTTCGTAGAAGATGCTTTCTTAGAAATGATAGGGCCAATGGCCTACATACAAGTCTCAAGTCATAGCATTGGATAGCACTCGTTGTAAATCCGATAAAAAAAAAAAAAAAAGAAAGATAGAAGGTTGGACACCAATTAAAATCTGGAATATGGGAGAATTCGCCCTCTTTCAATGGAGGTGTGGCCGGTAGTTATCGATTCATTCTATTGCCATTTTCCTTAACTGAGGTAAGCACGCAAGCAGCGCAGAAGATTATCGATCTAGTGGTGACATAGGGCTACCCTCTTTCGACGACATCTCTATACCTATCTATTGGCGGAGGGACTTTGGACTCACCCCAATGAAAAATAGAAGACCGTTCGCCAGGAACCTTATTCAATAGTAGGTCGCAAGATAAAAAGAAAGCATATCCGCTTTAAGTGCTGCTATCTGATCATGGAATAGGAATCTTTGGCTTCTTTTAGGTACGTCAGTCCGGGTCACATAGGCTATGAAGAGAGGACAGAGCCTTAAGCCCCAGAGAGAACTCTTTCTTCCGTCTTTCGGGTTGTAGGGCGTAGGGAGTAAACAAGTCAGTCTATAGAGCGAGTGAAAGTCGGAAACACGCTCAGTTCGCACCGTCAAGCACTAGTGAAAGTAAGTTTCGGTTAGCGGGACAGCTGGAAGGAGAGGTAGGCACTAGCTGACCATAGGTTAAGGAATGAAATCACTCGACTGATAGAGAGAGGTTCTGAAAGATGCTCGACGACTGATACTGAGAAGGATTTATGGGAAGAAACTCCCATGACCTCGCTTCCTTGGGCGGACTTCCACTAAACGTAACCCTTCCTCTTTCATCAGCTGGAATTTTACCTTGCCAAACAGGCAAGAAGCGTTAACTCAACTTACGATGAGTTGGATGAAATTAAGACTCTCGCTAAAAGGAAATGACCCTTATCTATCCAACATCGACCCAAACTCTAATCGAATCAGTGTTATACCTTTATGCTCGCCCCTCTCTATATAAATATAGTTTTTTTCTAGCTCTGCTTTCTTACTCGCTTTCTTTCATTCTGCTCCGCTGCTTTCGAGCGAGGCAATTGGCATAGAGGCGGAGAATCTAGCTTACTTCCAAGCGAAAGAAATCGAATCTTGCTTACATACGAATACCTTTTCCTGTCTTGTCTGATGGTTTTGACACATTCCCAACACTTCTATGTGCGGATGGGTGTAGCATGATTGACAGGAGGATGGGAATATATGGCTATCCCATCGAGATCCAGGCCCTCTTCTTTTTTTTTGCCCTGAGATGTGCAAAGCAGATGCTTAAACCAGAGCGTGGTGGCAAGGAATTGATGGAGCGGATTGACAAGCGCATCACTGCTCTAAGTTTTCACATCAAAACTTATTACTGGCTTTACTTCACCCAGCTGAATAACATTTACCGTTACAAGACTGAGGAGTACTCTCACACTGCTGTCAAAAAGTGGAATGTCAAATCTATACCAGATTGGGTGTTTGAATTCATGCCACTGCGAGGAGGGTCTTTGATTGGCAATGTCAGCCCAGCTCGCATGGACTTCAGGTGGTTCCTAGTGGGAAACTGCATTGCCATCTTGAGCTGTCTAGCTACACCTGCATAAGCAACGGCAATTATGGATTTCATTGAGGAGCGGGGGAGATGCCTCTGAAAATAACATACCCAGCATTGGAGGGGCATCAGTGGCGCATTGTAACTGGATGTGATCCAAAGAACACACGCTGGAGCTATCATAATGGTGGATCTTGGCCAGTTCTACTACGGCTATTGACGGCAGCATGCATCAAAACAGGAAGGCCTACAATTTCAAAGAGAGCAATAGAATTGGTGGAGCAGCGCCTGTCAAAAGATGGATGGCAAGAGTCTTATGATGGTAAGACTGGGCGGTACATCGGAAAGCAAGCTCGGAAGTATCAGACATGGTCCATTGCTGGGTATAATGTTAATTTTTTTTTATAAGTAATCAAGGTTTTTAAATTTCCTCAGATTCGGCTTAGTGAAAAACTAAACAAAACAGATTCAAATTAGCCCAACCCAAGGGGTAATCCAGCTGTAAGTACACCGGTGACGTATTATAAGAAAAATAGTCTTCCTCTTTCTTTCTTAAGAAGAAAGTGAGTCCTTCAAAGTCTAAAAGCGTGACAAATAAATATCTTAAGTAAGATAAGAAAGAGAATAAAATCGAGATTTTGCGCTCTCATCCTTCCTGGGAGTTCTTAGTCTAGTCTAGATCGTTTTTCTCGACAGTAAATCGAGTGTCGCCCCTCGATCTTACTTTAGGTGAGCTCGCATAATCGTAAGTATCTTAGTGCAACAGCAACAATTGGTTTTTCGAGAATTAGCCCGTTTGTGCATCTTTCTTTCTCCCATGCTTTCCGTTGGTTAAACAACTAACTACAGCTCTCTATACTTCTTAACTAAGAAAGAAGTCGTCTTGGTATTGGATCTGCTTTTCTCTCGTGCCCTTCTTGCTTGGCGGTACAAAGAAATTCGGAATGAGCGCACCGACGGACCATGAAAACGTTCTAATCTACCAAATCACCTTTGCTGCAAAAACTATAAATAGTGAAGGGGCCCTCCTCACCACTCTCCCTCCCCTTCTCACGGAAAGAATTCAAAAAAGAAAACTAACCATGAGAAAGGCCTGCCTTTCAGTACGTGAAAGATGTTCTGCTCTTTACGTGAAGTGCTTTCTCTTTCACTGTCTTACTTTGGCCTCTCTCTAGTCATCTAGAAAATAAATCCATAATAGGAAGATTACAAGTCCGAGATACCGAACTCATTCTCTATCTGTCTACAACAAGGTTCCCAACCTGCCAGTCTTATTCAAGTAGATATTACTTTATTATTTGAATTTTCATTCAATAGTATAGCATTTCGTCGAAATAGATCCTGTCTTTTCACCGCTCCGTGGGTAGTCCTATGCATAGTCAGTACTATAGCCCGCTACTTATTACTCAATAAGGAAAGTCAGAGAGGGGGGCCACGAACATAAAAAAATAAGAAAGAGATTATGGGCATCTTTTGCTTCTCACAAAACTTTTGATATTTGAATATATTTGATTGTTTCTAAAACTATCGAAAAAATTCACCGTCTCTCGCAAATTCTTATGGATCTCTCTGAGATCCGAAAGCTGCAGATCCGCATAAAGAGATCGAGGAGCTCTTTCTACCGCACCTATCTGATCTTTGTCAACACAGGACTCGGAGCCCCCTGTTCAAACAAAAGGGTAATCCGAAAGGAATTGAAAATTCCGAAGGATTTCTTATAGTGAAGGGGAGAAGACTCATTTTTCATTCTATATAGGGGGGGGGAGCTTTTTTGAAGCCTAGAGAGGCGGAAGCGGCAAATCGCTTCTACCGAGTTCCCCAACAGCAGCTTAGCTTAGTAGCTTAACTCTTTCTACTGGCGCGGCGCTGCTGGATGCTTCTGATCAATAGGAAGAGGAGGAAAAAAAAAGCTTATCTTATGATGAGCATCTATTTGAGTCGATCATTTCCAAGATCTAATTCAAGTTTTTTCTTATGTAGTGGAAACGCCTTACAATCTGAAGTTTTACGCTTAAGGGAAGAAATGTTCTTGGTAAATGCAGGACTTGGGACCCCCAGAATTTGTATGCAAGATGAGCCTACAGGAGTGCCAATCAACCGAGCCACCAGGTTTGAGAATAAAGTGGGATCCCTGGGTGTAGTGGCCGGTGAATCAATGATCAAAGAGCAGATTTTGGAGAGATTCTTCATCGATCTAGTGGCCGGTGAATCAATGATCAAAGAGCGAGCAGCCGCCAGGTTTAATGATTTGGTGGGATCCACAGATGTAGTGGCTGGTGAACCGCTTCTTCTTCTTCCACGAAGATTCAGACAAAACCGAGCTTGGATGGAACTGAACAAGATTTGGCGAACGAATACAAAGGTAAAAGGCTTTATTATTGAGAAAGTCAAAGGAGGTTATTCAGTAGCCATCGCAGGTTTCATTACTTTTCTTCCATTCCGTCCTCTCATAAGGCAAAGGATATCGAATGATCGATTCACCATTGAGAGCATTAATCCAAAAAGGACGAATATTGTGGTGTTCTAACAGCGGCAGATCAAAAAAGAACTTGATGAGCGAAATTTGCTGACGAAAAAAAAAAAAGAGCACTTTTTTCAATTCCGAAGCCTAGCGTCTCCTGTAACACTCTATCACCTTAATCCATTCTTTTGTTGAGGGTCTGGCACTTCTTCCTCCGGCCCTCTATTTACATAGCGAAGAAAGGCAAAGGCTCTTGCTCGAATGCGTGACTGCGGCGCGCCTATCGCCGCCCCGGCACGGCACTCTAAAATACATGTTGGGTTGAGCAAGAATACTGCGACTAGGGAGACGAAGAATGGAATTGAAGGCATAGTCTCAATAAAAAGAATTGAACACCAACCAACGAGTGGCGGATTTTGATGGAGTCTCGCAGAAAAAGAGCCTTATTCTATAGGGGCGCTAGCGTGCTACAACTAACAGCCCCTTTACTTTATTATTATTAGTAAGATAGGGAAAAGCCCTATATATTCTAATTAGTAAAGCGCTAACGTCTGTTTTCTTTAGTTTCTAAATCTATCGCGAGATGTTGGCAGGCATCTGTAGTCAGTCATCAAAGGTAATGGTCGAGCCAGACTACGTCTTCCCTATCGGAAGAGCAAGAACTACTTTAGCTCTAAAGCTGTTGACAATCTACCAATGGGACTATCAAAAGAGACCCGCCTAGGACTGATTGAAAGAAGACCTTGCCGACCAATGCCTTTGACCTTTTCCTCTCTCCAAAAAGGACAGTAGTTAGCAATCCTGCTTTGGTAGCTGGGCTTGTGCTTTGACGACTGCTAGAGCGCTGGCTTGAACTCCTGATTTTAATAGTCATAGTGGTTGCGCCCCCTATACAAGGTAACCAAAGACAAAAAGTATATTTTTAGACTAGTCATAATAAGGTTGGTCTCAACATTTATATTCTACTGGGTTGAAGACTTCAAACTATTTACCCCTCAAACCCGGGGAGAGGTCCTTTTTGATTAAATTCATATAAATCCCCTTCACCACCTACACTACTTGAGAAGAAAGAAAGACCACTGCCTCACTCAGAAAGCAAGAGAAATCAAAATATCAAATAGATAGGGCGCCAGAGCTAACGTTCCTTGGGAATAGCAATTATCTGCTTCCTGAATAGAAAAGACAGGGAGACCTATTCTCCATCCATCACCAGAGAGATTTCATCTTCAAATTCATAAATGATGAACCACTTATATAATCTAAAGGCAGCTCTATTTAAGCGGAATCTTTCTGTAGCAGATTTCTGATAAGGACGAATAATGTGTCTTGTCATCTTTTGTCCTTTCCTTTAGCCATCACTTTCTCTGGGCTACTATTTATAGCCGTGTTTACCAGCTCATATGTAGCTTCCGAAATTAGGCTATCAACTAACTTATTCTGATGTATCGCTGCATACTTATCTAGTGCGGCCTGTTCATGTTGGTCAATCAAAGGAATGAATGGTTGACAGGCGATGGATAAAAAGAAGTGGAAGAAGATGGAATAATCCCATCGAAGCCTCCATCCTGATTTGTCTCTGGACATCCCTAGCCAAATACATTCTACCTTCATTGAGGCAATGTCATCCAAGATGGTAAATAAAACCATAATGGACTAAATTGATGAGAGGCATCCTTTCTTTAAGCGGTCCATATCTTGGCCACCACATCATTTTGAACTAAAAAAGGACTGGTCCAATATTGAAGCATGTATCGAATCTGTATGATTGTAGTCTTCATTTTCATACCGCTCCGTGGGGATCTCGAAGAATGCATTTTTTTAGTCCAAGTAAGAAAGAGATAGGCATACGGCATACCATCAAGATCTATGGGTTCGGCCATGCAAGAAATGCGTCCGGGTTCATTTTTGAAAGATGGTCCCCAATTTTCCCATGGTATAACCATTCTGATAACGAGCATAGTTTACAGCACTGATCCCTTCTCGTTCAGGTATTTGTGTAAGTGGACCGATCTTCTTCGTATAGAATTGTCTCCGCTTGGTCCCATCTAAGTCTAGATCCTTCATTACAGAAGTAATCTTTCCCCTGTATTTCATTGAGATTGCTCATATCATAGAGGGTAAGTGGTAGGCATTCCACCACGATTTCGCGCGAACCCCCTGCTGAAGGGAAAAGCAGGATGAGGAGTATACCGGATTACTGGAGAGGCAGGGTCTAACTCGAAGATTTTCAAGTCTCCTCATACCAATATGAAGGATATCGTTATCAGATGGATGAGTGAGTACAGAGTCTTCAGTTTCTTTATGAAGCCTTGTTGAGACAGGTGATTCAGAGAATGGCAGGAAGAACGGTTGATCATTCAGAATACCCCGGCAGAGACCCCCAATGGTGCCAGTGAAAACTGTCTGCATTAGGAATGGTTGTTCTAAGAGAAGGTCATACTCGAATCCTTCAACGATGATGCTGCTTAGCTTAAGGCTTTTACTTCCGATGTAGATAAAGACTCCATGCACGATGTTCGTAGCCTTAAGGGTAGTACCATCTGGGGTGAAAATCCCCGAACCCTTTCTCTGCTAGTATTTTCGTCGGACCAGTTTTGAATGGATACAGTTGAGGTCGGATCCCGAGTCGACGAGTGTTCGACAATTCTTGAACCAGCGTCCTCGTATCTTGACATCTACTTGTACGATCCATCCATCGTTGTGATACAAAAAGTCTTTCATCTTATTCCTAAGGAATAGCTCGATGAATAGGCGTAGATGATTCCACATGTATTCTTTCCTTATCAGAAAGTTTTTCCTGGTAAAAGAAATTCCAAGTAGGATGATTTTGACGTCGGTGCCGTCGATGCGAAGTAGAGTGTCACCAAAGACGACGATTGTCCTCACGCAAGAAGTGTATAGCAGAGTGTAGTTCCATGATCAACCGGCGTTGATCAGCGCATTCGTTTTTGACTTCTAGAAGTTTGAGTTCAAGGTCTGCCAGAGATAATGGTTTGGTAGCTCGCCCTTGCGCTTGCATGAGTTCATCTACTCCTTTCATAGAAGCAAAGAACTCAGTAGGAACTTGCTTCTTCTTTTCCTTCTTCTTCTTGGCAGGTCCATAACTTGCTTCTGTGATGCATCGCTGTTGAGGAATGGATGAATTAATCCCATCATAGCGATCATCTTGGAGCTGTCATCAGAAGAAGGTGACCCTTGTGAGTCGATTTCATCATCACTAGATGACTCTTCTAAGCATGGACAAGAGTCATTGGATGAATCACTATCTGAATCAGAAGCACTTTCTGAGCAAGATCCTTGAAATCCTATCCTGGCTCTAGTAACACGATTGGGTTGGGGAATTCTCATATTCCGAAAGCTCACGATGGTAGAGATTTGAAGAATCCTACTCTACTAGCCCTAATCTTAGTCTTAGTAGTAGGATAAGCGGCATCACTATATCGTCTTGATATTTTCCCATGATGCATCCTAGGAGAGAATGATGTTTGCGCGCTGGTTTCCACCATTCTCTTCACGTAGAGCTTATTTACTCTTTCCGAGCTCTTTCTTTTGATCTTGTAATGCTTTTTATTTCGTTCTCTAAAGAAGAGATACCTAACTCTCTAGGGTTGCAGTTGGATCAAGAAGGCCGAAAGCCAGGCAGTAAAGCTCACGTTGTCGACCTCTTGTCCGTCAGTGAGTGATTCCTCGTATGTGTAAAGACGGGTAGACCGTCTCATCTCTTTCCCAAAAGTGGTGGATCGAACTTCGATCATGTCACGAGAGTGGATTCAGTTGGTTCCATCGGTCATTCTGCGAACCTGACAGCTTGGTCAATGAAAGTGGGGTCAGTTTCACTCTTCTTCGGAGCTTGAAAGTATAAGAGTCTCATGTACTTTCTTATGGAACTATTGCTTCAAAGAATCATCCTCAAGAATTACAACATTGGCTTCTTGCTCATCAAAGGCTCAGGCCCTTATTTTTATAAAACCAAAAGAACAATCTAATGATGGACAGCTTGCATCAGTGCTCAGGCTTTTTCCCCGGAGTGTTATCCTCTCTTCCCAAGAAAGAGGGAAAATGGCTGTGATTCAATATGAAAAGGCCAGCGCTCACTCTTCAGATAATAACTATCTGCTGTCAAGGCAATAACCAAAGGGCCCCGCCTCCAGAGTTAGATTGGGGAGGACAACTCCTTCAAGGCTTTTACTTACATTCCGAGGAAGACTTTACCAGAAACAGAAGAAAAGATTGCGAGGTACTTCGATAGCATCAAAAAAGTACCTTCCAGCTCAGCTTTGTCATCTAGCTCGGGCAGTTCAAAAAGAAAAAGACGAGAAGACTCCCAGGGGGTCTCCAAACAAATATCGGCCCTAGAAGGCGTAGGCATGGAGCGAATATAATCACCTCTTATGTAACTTCTATCACTAATCCCAGGGGGGGAGCAACAAGACGAGCCTTCTCCTTCATCTACAGAATCTTCCTATGATCCAATTTTATCAGCCCAAGTCACTGAGGATTTGCCTTCGCGGGTCACTCGTTCCCAGGGGCAAGCCTCGGCTCAAATGCCTTTGCCACCGAAAAGAAAAATCTTTAAACTCAAATCCACCCCAGCAAGGAAGGAAGTGATCCTGCATCCTTCAAGAATTCCAGGCTAGGAGCGTAGCCACTCGACCAGCCCTTGAACCTAGCCCTCGGAGCGAAAGACAAGCAGCTACGCGTCTTGGATGTCTTACCATCCCTACTCAAACGCTCTAACCCTATCGCTTTGTAAACTCCGCTCCCTATCTAACTAAGAGTCTATTCGAACCCTGGGACTGATCTTCCCGTTGGTTTTGCTACATCAGTACTTACAGCCGGGTGGCATAGCGAAATTCCTCACCGAGCAGCTCACTCTGAGATCTTTTGTCGAGTCTTGTGTGTGTGGATTCTTTTTTTTGGTATATAGTCAATACTTCTCTCTTTATATTAATCTAACAGACTTTTGAGATCCGATTTGAGACTGGGACCTTAAACAACAGGATTCGCAGCAACGACACTTGACTTTTTTTATAGGCGCAAGTGACTGACTTAGCTTGTTGCTAGATTTTGTTATGAAGAAATTATTTAAAAA